AAAGATCTAATGTAATCCTCTTCCTTTTGTATCTGCTTTCAATCCCCTGTTTCCGATCCTTTAAGGAAGTTAAGGTAGTTCCTAACAGGATGAGTAGGTGTAAGGGCAGGGGTCTTCTTTCCCTCCCTTTTAATGAAGCTTCCGAGTAGCTCTATCGAAGTTCTTTATCCATTACCTAAGACACGCAATCTATCCCGGTACTTCTTATTTCCCTCGGTCAGCAAGGTTTCTTAGAATAGTCATCAGTGAAGGGTTCTAGCTGCTCTCAGCCTAAGAGCCAAGGTATCTATTAGCGTATCTAATAGTTATGAGTCCTTCTTCCCGAAAGCAAGAGTCCTTCCCTTGAATGCAAGTGTCTTTTAATAGTCAGTACGTGGAGCTAGCCGCTTTGATCTAAGGGCTAACTTCTCTATTGTATCTAGGAGCTCTGCCATTCATAGGAGGGAGCCGTCTTCTATCCGTAGAAGATACGAAGGCTTAAAAGCACCCTTCCGAAGTCTCTCATGGAATCTAAACTGCCGATTTGAACTAGAAAGAACGTCCTTAGCAGCGAAAGACAATAGGTAGCAGAACCCTGCCTTGAGACCCAGAGGTATTTAACTTGGTAGGAACTATAGCGGCTCAGACAGAGGGGGTGTTAGCTACGAGCTACTATTATAGGTACCTGAGCAACTAGCTTCCTTAGAAGATAGCTGACTTCTTGTATTGGGTACTAGATCTGGCCCCTTAGAGCTGAAGCAGATGCAGCAAAAGGGAGTGCAGCTGTTCCCCTCCCTTCCGTACTGAGACTTTACCCTTCAGCAGCTTAAGCCGCAGCTACCAGAACTCCTAGCTACTAGGGACAGACGCTTCCAGCTCTTAGCTTCGCTTCATAGCTACCTGATATACTAGCTGCTATAGATCATAGGGACGAGAAGCTGTCTTAAAAAACCGCTATCGAGAAGATGGCTAAACTCATGATTTGAGAGAGAAGGAGGCACTCAAAGACTAATCCGAGGGACCAATTACAAGACTTACTGGATCAGGGGGGGATTCAAGATTCAACCCGAGCTTTAGCTCGTAGATAACAACGATCCCGAAGTCGGCTTAACCGGTTAATATTCAGGCAAGTTTGAGTACTATGTTACATATACTAAGAGAGAGCCGGAACATCCATTCCCAGCGCCAGCGCCAACTTGGCTCCTGCCATCAGAGATCGGCATTACCTCGCAGACAGCCGAAGTTGAGGATTTTGTCAAAGTCATACGACCGATGCCGTTGCCAAAGCCAAACGGGTTTCTCCCCTCAGAGATTAGGGCCATGGATCAGGAAACCCGGGAAGAGCACTTCGGGGATTGGTACATTTCAGAACCAATCAACCCGCCATCGGTGCCCAAGGATGCCTGTTTTCAGTCTTCAAAGATAAACACAGACAATGAAAGTCTCCCGCCAGTATCCAAAACGAGTCAAGCTCCGTCAGTCAGAGAATGTTTTGTTGGGACTCATATTACGCCGCCAGATGACGCTGAGGAAGTGTTGGGACAATTCTTGGAAAAGTCCCAGATCGGCCCGCAGCAATTACAATCCATTGCCAATGCCACTCTCACAGCTCACAATTGATAGCTCTAAAGAAGGTTGCAGTAATTCCGCCTAGGCCATTGTCTGTCAAATCCCCTCCCTAAGTGGCACAACCCGACTGCTCGATGTGAGTTCCGTTCCGGTGGAATCGGTCACGACACGGATAATTGCTACAACTTGAAGCATCGGGTCCAGGACCTCATTGATCAGAGCTGGTATTCAAGGCTGAGGATAAACCCAATGTTATCCAAAATCCCCTTCCTACTCATGAGGTCGGAAGTAGCAGCGCTGCTCCTGCAGCAAATATGGTTGATAGTGAAGGATGGAACTTTGATCCTGCCTAGCTCATCACTGCCCCACAAGGGAAAGTTCGTCTCTACTCATTGGAAAAAGATACGCTTTTTGATGTTAACATGATGTCCTCAGAAATACCATCTTTGGAAGGATCCTATTTCTTGAGACTACCTCTGTTGGTCTCATGTGGGGAAATAGAGATACCTTCAACAACGACAACAGCTTCTGGGATCAGGTATACCAGGATTTTGTGTCCAGTGAAACGGGGAAATATGTAGAACCCAGTGTCAATCAACCTGAAATTATCCACCAAGAATTCGAAGAGGGTTACTTCCCTTTGAAAGATGCACCACCACCCGTGATGAAGCCTCAACCCGTGTGGTTCTATGATGTAGAATCAGACACAGTTAATTAGGGATACCTGGGAAAGCCTCTTAGAAAGATCAGTGGTCCATTCCCGATTGATCAGTATCTTGGTTTGCCACTGTAGCAGTCTCTGGCATCAGAAACTTTCTTGTCTTGAGGTTGCTTGGCATCTGAGGTTGACTCAGTCGATAGAGGAGAACAAAGATTGTCATGACTCACGGACTCTTCTTTCTGCTGGTTTTGAGGAGCACGCATTCGCCGACCGGCAGAAGTGCTTTTTCTGTTTGTTATGGGGGCCTTTGGTTGGAACCCATTGCTCTTTAATCTGGGGATTAAGCGGACAAGCATTGGTGCCGCGCAAACAATGTGGAGTTCAACTGGGAAATAGAGTACTCACTAGACACGAAAGACATGAATCCTTACTTCATCAAGAAAGGAGACGGAGAGCCACGAACCAGCTTTCCTGTGCCGGAGGAGAACCAGAAATAAGTAGACCTTGATCCATGGCCGGGTGCAGAGGAGGTAGGGACGGAGAAAACGTGCTTCATACGCCAGCGGTCGAAGATCGGCGAAAGTTGGTCTAGTCCTATACTATATATAAAGCGAGTGGTGACATCGCAAGAGAAAAGCATTTTTTTAAGTCTTATTCTCAAAGCAAGAGATTCAAGTAAGAACCAGCAGAACTTTATCAGCATCGGTCAAGTGAGGAGGTTCGGCCTACTCTGAAACTCGCTTATTCCTCTATAACACTTTATTCTGTCTATTCCTTTCTAACAGTTAGTTACTGGTCCGACTACCAAACTCTCTTTTCTCAATGAAAAGTGAAGGTAGTCTACCCGCATCGTCAAAGAAGATAGAATGATGCTACCATTACCACCTGAGATTCTTAAGCCTGTGAGAGAACGCTGGGATCGGCAGAGGGACGAAGGAAAGACGTTAGGCCCTGTTCAGTAATGGTCCTTGTTGAGGCCACTCCGATACTAGCTAACAACTAGGTACTGGATAAAGAACTTCAGCAGAGACCTACTTACTGGCTTGAGCCGCAGCTACCCTCAAGGGCTTGAGCCCTAGCCCTAGTCTGATATAGGTATAGGAAATCCAGCGAGAAGCTGTCTTTCAAAACGATAAGGAATGGGGAGAAAGATTGGAACTAGAAAGAGATGCCGGAGCAGCAAAAGAAGATACGGTAGCTGACCCCGGGCTTGAGAACGAGAGGGACTCAATGAAAGGGTTGATAGAGCTACAGCAGCTAGATAGAGACTGGTTCTTAGATGCCAGCTTCCTTCTTGGATTAGTTACTATCACTAGCTAAAGACGCTGCTACCGAATCGGTAACGGCTCGAGCTCTGGGGAAGCTACCCGAACTCCTAGCCTCCTTGGTGTATTCGTTACTAACTTGCCCCGACTTTGCTTCAGCAGCAGAGAAAAACTCCTTACAGGCTAGAACCATAGTTGCGGGCTCTAGCTCTTCTTGCTTGCCCTGGCTCTTGACAACCCCTTTACGGACTCTTAGAAAGCCCTTGCTCTCGTAAGCGGTGTAACTGCTTTCACAGCTACTATCACTCTAAGAATGGGTATTCATCCCAGAGTTCCTAGGTCAAGCAGGATCGGATTCAGTTCCCTTTCTAGCGGCGGTTCCTGATTCAATTGTAAGTGGTACTCTTGATTCAATTCCACCAAACCCGAAAACAGTTCCATAGGAGCTTGCATTCGAGTCCTTTATATATGATGTAACTTCTTTCTTAGTAATATTTACCTTCTTTTAAATAATTTTTTCTTAATCGCGCGAGGAAGCAGGCGGGCCCGAACCAACCGGTTCTCTACTGAGTCAGTATCAACTCTTACAGGATCGCTCGCCTTATTATAAGCACTTCAGTACGTCGCCCTTGCTTTGTGCGTACCCTACCATCTTATATCCCGCGTCAGCGCAGTACCTCGCTTACTACGTAGTATCGATAAGTAGGCGGCTACTCGTCATGAGGAGGCCAATGCCCATCTTGGATATGATTGTTGCATATAAATATGCTAATAAATATAGGGATGGGGTTTATGCTAAACTACTCAGACTGAGTGAACGGGAAGACGTGAGGGTAATAGCTGAAAGATTACGAAATGAACTGCGGGTGCACCAAAAGATTAACGTAGGGTACGAATACAAGTGGCTTTCTGACTACATTGACACTGTCAGTGCTAACGTAGAAGCTATGAATTTAGCGATCTGCTTTGGCTTTCAAATATGGTATTATTTAATACCAAACCTTATGCTGCTCGTAGGGAATTTTTCTTATAATGATATCCTAAGTACTGAGGTTGTCTCATCCTTGAAGGACACCGAACAGATACCATTGTCCGACAAGATGACCGAGATCCTCGTAGAACTATATAAAAGTATTAATAGCTCTCTCATGCGGGCATCCGGGGGTGTGATCGAAACCGCTGGGGCCAGCACATCGTGGGGTGGGATCAGTGCAGAGTCGAACGAGACGGGAACCTTCGACCCCTTGGGAATAGGAAGAGAGGATACCCACAAAGTAGTACTTAGGAAACTAGTGATTGCCTGCCTCACTCTTTGTATATTGAGCGGTCTATCCTATGTAAACGTATGCGGAACAGAACTCTGTCAACAATTTGATAAGTGAAGGCTTCAGAAAGAATAGAAAATTCAGTCTTGGTATTCGAAAGATCAAAATCTTTCACAATTAGAAGAGATTGATGTTTTATTTACTTTATAGGAGTATATGTGCTCTTTTCTAAAACGAGATGTACGACCGTGAATCTCTTATTTTGTCATTAAGGTGAGTTATAAGACTATTTCCGTCCTGACCTGAGGAAGAGAATAACGCCTTTACTAGTAAGGGTTGGGTTGCTCTTTGAAGCCGGAGTTTGCTGTTGAGTAGGACTATAATGAAGGAGGACGCCCACTCACGATCGAGTAAAGTCGCTTGATTGGTTCAAATCCAATTCGTGAGATGCGAGAGAGTCAAAAGGTCTGAAAGTGCTCTTTCTATACGCTTTTTTAATAGGGAAGCCAAGCCCAAGAGCTCTATCTGAACCAAATCCTACCCTTCCGAACCTAGCGAACCAAAACCAAACACCGCCCTAATTGTTGCTAGTCCCCAGGTCCTCACACCCGAGTCTTAGTATTAGGCCAGGAAGCCCACTGAAGGCCATAAAGAGGGAGTAGCCAGAAGGTAGCGTAAGCGTAGCTTGCTTCTAGAAGATTCTATAGTGATCCACTGCAATCGGCCTCGGGTGACGCCTCTCTGCCCTATTAGTATGGATCCTAGGGAATTCCTCCCTTGGTCGTTAAGGTGGGGTGAAAACTGCAACTAATGCTCTATCTCTGTCGTCGAATACGGGATACTCACTTTCAATTGTCCGCCCGTGTGAGCCGGGCTGTGAATATATATTTAGACGTCGGGGTCTTTACTGAAAAAGCACAATACTAGACTACAACAATTTGAAGAAATTAGCCTTAGACTAGAATTAGAATTCACTAGTCGTCTTGAGTTGAGGCTTATTTTAATTATACAAATCTGCCAATCCCGATATTCCCACATTTCATCCTAGTCCAGTGTCCATTCCTGAATGAAAGAAATGAGCTTTTTTTTCTGACGTTAATGAAAAAAGCTCGAATCCCCAGTCTTTATAGCTATAGCCAATCCCCGGTGATAGAAATTTTTTAACTAATTTAAAATAAGGCTATAAAACCTATGAGAACCCTATAGCCCTGCCAGCAAGGCAACTAACCCTTCGCTTAAAGATTCTAGAGTAAGTTTACTTGAGAAGGCTTAAAGCTCGACCTTGCAGTTCTAAGTCTAGAAGCTCGTAAGTAAGGAAGTGCCAGATGCAAGAGTTGGGCAGTTGACTTTCAAAGGTGGGATTCCCAACCCCCTATTCAGATTAGCCTAACATTCTCATTCTCGGAAAAGGAGGTCAACATCATCACTTTCAACTAGGGTTGGCATTCCAATCGCGGGAAGGAACAACAAAGCCAGCTCTTCTTTCCTTTCTCCTCAGCTCGATGGGCAGGCTTACGGAAAGACCAGATGCAGATAGCTAATATTTTTTACAAAACTCCTTAATCGCTTAGACAACCTTCTAACTCGCTGCAAGGAGAGACTGGGAAGCGTGACTATTCTGAAGTAAGAGGTATCGAGAGTAGCCAGAGGCTTATAACATAGAAGAATGGATGGATGCCCGGTCTTTTTCTCTCGAAGTCAACTCTTTTAATAGAAAGAATCTCTCGCTGGTCTAGCTCCTAAAGAAGTAGGGCGATCAGTCGAATCAGAACCTAAAGGTCTGGAAAATTTCTGGTATAATTTCCTTTAATCTGAAAGCGATGGCAGCTAGTCAGCTTAACCTGCCTGTCCGCGGAAAGAAAAGAAGGATAGTTGGTAAAGGGGGCCGCCCAGAGTCGAAGTCTTAGTTCTTTGATCTAGATTGAGAAGCTTCATTCCCAACCTGGGTAACCATCCAATACATATACGGTCTTGTTAAAGGGCTCAGGCCACTCCTCTAGTGAAGATAGCCAGTCAAAAGGAAGTCTAGTTCTTGCAGTTGCGGAAGGGAAGCTCTTTCTCGTGCTATAAATATTAAAAAGAAGGCAATAGCTGCCCTTTTATCTTCTTGAAGAAAGAGTCCCGCACTAAAGCACTCGACCCAACCTCGTACGTGGAATAAAGAAGAACATTCCTCGATCATCCTTAGATGATTTGTAGCCGGGTATCCCATCGAAGCTAACAATGGTGGTAGGACTCGTTCCTAGGAAATGAAGTGACCAACCTAAGGAGCGAAACAACTGGCAAGGACAGCAAAGCGACCGGCAGTAGCATCTCGTTCAAAAATAGGTGTGTTGGAGCTCTCAGCAGGATCGGGCATCAACAAAAGTACTAGAAAGGTCATCAAAAAGCTCTCCTTACTACAGCATTCGCACCGCACACTACGAAAGAAGCAATCTCAGAACCAAGCACATTTCCCAGTCTCTCGAACGGAGGTAGAGAGCCCTTATACATATGTTTTCACTCACTCACTCCCGAGGGGATCTTTCTCAAACCTTTCTTCTCTCTCCTTCATTTAAAGGAAAGGGAAGACATTCCAAGATACAGCCGGGGGGAACTCGGCATAGTGGATATGATCTTCAGGAAGACCTGTATCACTTCACACGCTCGAGATACTCTTTAAGAATAGATAAAGAAGGAATCAATCGCTTTTGCAGACAAAGAAAGAATAGCTCTTGTCTTGCGAACAAAGTCAGACAGATGGTCTTTCAAAAGAACCTAAATGCACCACACCAGTCCATCACTTTTCAACCAAAACGAGGAAAAGAAATGCTTCTAAAGTTCACTTTGTTCGCTCCTCGCTTCAAGAAAGAAGAAGAAGTCGGATACGAGGTCAAGAGGAGGAGATCGACTGGCAATAATTGGAGTTAGGTTCCGTCTTTGGCGTAGCCTTTCTTCGAACCTGTCTTTTAAGTGGTCAAGGCGGTATGTCGATCATTCTAATGAAAACATCTCCCTGATCCAATTTCGAATAGCTTTTATACCTCTGCAAGCTCTGCTTTGTCAGGTAACCCGCTTATTAGAATGAATAGATTCCCTTTCTACCTTCCAGGAGCTTACAGGCCCTTCCTTTAAAGGTACGCAAGGAATGGGTTAGGCGTCTGACATTCCCCGCAGGGTTAGGTTAAAAGGCAAAGCAGTGCCTCTAGCAAGTCCAACGACCTTAGATCCCGTGTTGAGGAGGACTTTCAGCTCTCGTACCCCCAAGACTATCTATATCTATATGAAAGGTGCTCCTGTGGTTACCATGTATCTTGTAGGTAGCTTTTCCAAGATTGGTACTCTTCAGGGTGACATCCCGAAAGGGTTTTCTGTAAAAGCAACTCAGTTCCCCAGCCGATTCACAAAGTAAGGCCTGAGACCGGATCGAAAGGTGTTAATCCCAGGGGAATGATCGTACAAAGGAGAGCAACTGTTGAGCAGTGGTATTCGTATTCGTTCATCTTTGAGTTAGAAATGCCAATTCTGGTTTCCAAGAAGTTTGATCGAGGGAAAGCAAATGTTGTAGCTAAGCAGCTTGGCAAGCAGGAAGAACTAGCTTCTGATCCCTTCCCAGGATCATCGCCTACTTCTCATGGACTAGCCCACTTAGCTATTTAGCGATCTAAAACCTTGGAGAGGAGACCAGTCCAGTCTCCATCTTGGAAACCATCTTTCTCATTTCTACTAGGGAATTCAGATTCAAGGGTTCACTCTAAAGCTCAATCATCATTTAGGGTTTTATTCAAGGGGATTTCCCAGTGGGAGAAGGTCGTCTCGTTACAGGGTGAAGTCCCAACCAAGACAAGAGGACGAACAAAGGCATCAGATTCGAACAAAATCAAGGCCTTCAGCCGGGCCCGTGGGATTCACATCGTAGTGTAATCTCAACTAGGTATTAGGTCACCGGAAACTACCCAACCAACATTCTCGGATCAAGTCGATTAACTCTGCGATCCAAATCCAATTATGATTCCCAATCTCGATCGTCTCAAAAACTCATGGCATTAAAAAGAAATCCACCAGTGAGGGCGCCAAGGGGTGTGGTGCCATTCACATCTTCATCTTAGTCTCAGTCACCCGTAAGGTAAGATCGTAAGATCAGGATCAAAGCTCCATTCATCTAGTCATCCAGTTATCCAGTTAGGGTTCCAATCTAGAGCATCGTTTAGGTTTTTATTATTCAAAGGGGTTGCCCACCCTAAAGACAAAACAAAGGCTCGACTCGTTAACGGCTTCGGCTCCAGCAATCAATGACTTAGTTGAACATGGAATTCCAATTCCTCTTTAAGGATTTAAGGAAGGCGTTGCATAGCCTCCTCGATGAAAATTCCTCAAGCTCGATAACTCGATAAGCTGGACGGGAACAAAACAAAGAGTGGGTTGGGGGGGGCTACAAAGCAAGCCATATTACATACAGTCAGGGAAATCAACGAGATCGCCTTTCGCTCTATCAGAAAAGAACCAAAACGAGGACATATCGGGACGTTTCGGTGGTGGGTGGGGCATTATGGTGGTTGGATTCCTTCTCGATCTTAGAAAGCCTGGTTCGCATTCCAACTAAAGTAGGAAAGGAAGACAGACGGGAAGGAAGTATAGCAGGGCGGGGGGATTGCCTCCGATCTACGTTCTCGATTGAAGCCGAAGCTCCTTATTCTGATTGCAAAAAGGGAATCCAGTCAATGTCAATGGGTTCAGGAAATACAATACCAATAAGTGGATGAGTGGATGCAAAAAATCTTTTGAAATCCATCTCGAGGCCGCCAAGGTCAGTCGAGAGGGGGATCAAAGGTGCCATAAAATGCATTTTCTGACATCTGCTTTCCCAAGGCTTAACCGCCATATAGTAAAGTAAGGGGGGTTATGAAAGAAAGCTTCGATCTTCCTCCTTTGTCCGATGAATGCGCTTATTCATGGATTCTGTCTTCCTTCCAATAGGGCTACAAAGAAAGGCTTTTCGTGGGCTTATCTTATTTAGAGCTACCTTTTCGAGGAAAGCTCCACAAGGGGCTCCTGGGGTTACGATGCAAAGACAATAACTCTTTTAACAGCTCGGGATTTGCCTTTCAGCATGCCACTCCTTTGCCTGCTCCCTTCTTTCTTTGGCGATCGAGCGTACTTTGGTTAGTACTCAAAATTTTCTTTTTTTCTTGTACATGACCTCTCGTCTTTCACTTGCTTTCGAACTCCTTCGTACCCTTACTTGATCCCATCTTCTCGAATAGGAGAATAGTCAGAGTACAGCCCCTTACTCAATAGGGGGCGAAGAGCTCATATTGCAGAGGGAAGAACTGAAGGCATTGAAAGAGGTGAACCGGGGACAGGAAAGCAAGAGCAAGAAGGAAAGGCTAGCAAAGAGCAGCTCCGAGATAGCCAGGTCAGCGATTGAACTCGTCTAGTAACTAGTAAGAAGGGGAATATTTTCTCATTAAAGACTCATCTCATTGAAGACTCACAAGGAAGCGTTGGTTGGGCAAGCTCTTTCGAGGAGATCAACCGTCTGGGATATTAAGAAGAAAGAAGGACCAAACTGCTCACCATCCTTCTCTACACGCGCCGCCTCCCTTGAATCAAACAAAAGGCCCCCTACCTTCTGCAAACCCCTGTTACCAGAGGTAGCGGTGGCTTCTTTGCAAGCTTCATTCGTCTCTTTGCTGTTGCACATCTCTCCTCGATGCCCTATTCTCCCACAATGAAAACAAACTACATGGAGCCCCTCATATTCTACCCTTTTTGTTCTTTTTCCAATGAAGATCTTAGACACCAGAGGTTTTTTAGTATAAATTTCTACACACAGGCGAGCATATCTGCCTCGCGTGGCGAGAGCTGTATCTCCTTCCTTCCCAACCCTGCCCCTTTAGCCCCCCCTTAGTCAAATAGGGCGGTAAGTAAGCTCCTTGCTCTTTCTCCGGAAGCTAATCCAGCCCAATACAACCTGTCTGGCCTTCCAGCTGAATAAGATGGGGTGCACTGGCCCCAGAGCAACCTATGAACTAACACCCTACTCTTTTTAAAGAATCTGTTGTTGAATAAGATAGGGGGAGACTCCTTCTCGTGGGGAAGCTCAATAACTTTATTTTCGAGTACAAGTCAGACGATGCAAACGCAACGCTATACCGTCAGTCTGATTTGTTTTCACAGTCTGAATCTCAGATTGAAATCCTACACAGAACCTCCATAGGGAAGGGCGTCTAGCCAGATCGAGAAGAACCTTCAAATGAGAGAACGTCAGTCGGGAGCCGCATAGATAGGCACGATAGAAGGAAAAAAGGCCTTGGCTTTAGTCCCTATGTCCCGTACCCTTTCCCTTTGGGTAGGGAATCCACAGGAAGAAGCAGGAAATCACCCGAGGAATGCCTCTATTTATGCCTAGCCGCAGGAGGAGCCAACTTCTTTCTTTGACCCCTATTCCAGCTCAGAGGAAAGAGGCACTGGGACCAGTCCTCTATTTAGGAACAATACCAACCTACTCTGTTAGCAGTTAGCAAGCGATTCTATAAAAGAAAAAAGATGTTATTTACTAGGATAGGTGGTTCGGAATTCTAGTGAGAGTTCCTCTTCTTAATTCAAGTCAGGACAAGTCCACCTTTATCATCCCGATCGGGCTAGCCAGGCATAAATCTAAATAGAGTGAGGCCTTTCCGAATCCCGTCTTTTCGGAATTTCCCCCCGGGGTTGAAAGAGTGGTTTAAGTTGCTCCCTCTTTCCTATGAGCTCCCCTACGAGCTAAAAGTCAAAGAAAGAATGGAGGATCAGAGGCGAATCGAGTGAGCTCATTCGCTTTGGTCTTCTCTGGAAGATCTATTCTTTGGTAGCAGAGAAGGGTGTAGCTTAGAGCCCGCCATGTCTTCAAGAACACCTCCCTTGATTTCGGGGATGGTTAGACGGAGGAGTCTCTGGCATTGATTTCTTAGTCGAGCCTGATGGTTTAACCCGCTTGGAAAGGGATCATAGAACATAAGACTTTAGGCGCACCTGGGGGAAGGACAACCCTATATAATAGAATATACGCAATTAATAAATAAACGATACCGAATTAACTGATAAAGAGACGAAACTAACAACTGCCGTAATGAACCTAAACTAAAGACGGAAAGAGTCACTCACTGAATACCTATTTTTTAAAGAAGACTGAGTTAGTCCTAAAGCCGAAAGACGAAGGCTGAAGCAAGGATAGCTGCTAAAGAAAGAAAAAAGAAACTAAAGACATACAGAAAAATACTCCTATCCTAATAAGGAAAGGAATAAAGTAAGGAAGGGAAACTAAGGCAGCTAAGCCACTAGTACGAAGGAGCAAGCGGGCCCAGGGCAAGAAAAAGCAATTTTTGAACCGGGGAGGAGGTCGAGTTCTCTCTTATCTTATATACATAGTCACAACATTCACTGAAGATGTTGCTTTCAAGGTCGAGGACAGAACGCCGGAAGGGGAGCGGTTCCACACGTTCCACTATTTGCTGCGGCACACACGGACTCTCTGCAACCAATCAATATCTGAGTTAGGCCGGGGTGGGTTGGACAAGCGGCTGATAGATCCTGGTCTATATCGTAGTCTCTGGTGGCCTCTGAGGAGTCTGATAAAGCTGCCCTTCTTTCATTCCCATCCTCGGGTAGGTCAATCTTACCCGTCGCTGCTGTTGAATGAATTCCAGATTGCCCGGCCTAGGAATCCGCTGTTTTTTCCGTTGGGCTTGGGGACGCTAATGCTTCTCCCCCACTGAGCTCTGCACCCGCTCGTTCCCACAGGACAGTTGACGTAGGGAAGGAAAGTGGACAGGTCGGTTCAGGTGAAGACTTTTCCCCCTCAGAAAGGATAACCCCCATTCCATGCTCTAAGCTGATAGTCGAGTGGCTTTACGCTCCTGCACCTCTTGAAATTCCTGTGTTGGTGGGTCCGCTTTTCCAACTCCCTATCTTCTGTTATCGTATCTAAGAGAAAGAGACATGGCATGGAAGGGAAGATCCGTTTCGGGTGAAGACTCATCTGCCTCATATGTCTTTGGCAAAGTCGAGTTCTTTTCTTCTTCATCAGGGAAACTGCTCAACCTCAAGGCTAGGAAATCTCTCTTTGACGGGGAGTGAGATGTAGAATCGGAGAGAGCTTATTCGGGATCGGAAGATGGGCTATTTCTAACTACACCAAGGTTAGGAGAAAGCGGGTCTTCCTTTGCGAGGAGATCCTGGGGGATTTGTGAGATAGTACAGAATGATAACTAGGATATCCAGGTTGATTCAGAAAATCACATTATCAAAGTCTTATAAAGAGAAGCTGGCTTGTTAGACTTTGTCTTTAGAACATCCCCGGTTGGCGGTTCAGGGGCTCCTTAAAAGTCTCGTGCGGGTGACGGCGGAGAAAGGGAGTCCTTAACATCGGTTGCGGGTGAGGATCCAGGGCAGGTTGTTTCATCTTCAACTTCAAGATGTGGCATTTGAGCCCCTTCTCGGGCTAGGTACAAGGGCTTCAAGAGAAGCAGGCTAGCAGACATAACCCTCGGTTTCGAAGAAAGTGCGAACAGATCGAAAAGTAGGGCATAATTTGCTGATAGTATACAATTCTCACTTAGATATCCCGAGGTTCGATGTAATAGAGCTCGACCTGGAGTATGCCGTAGCGTAGTAGCTTTCTTTCCTCAGCTTTTCAGTATAGTGAAGAGCTTCACTAGCATACTATCCTCCGGCTGGAATAGCTCTATCTTTTCTATTCAACAGATTAGGAAATAGATTAGGTAATAGCGGCTTTCTTGCTTGCTTTCTTGCTTTCCATGATATCCCAACCCTCGGTTTCCAAACTGTAAGAAAGGAGCTAGCTCACACAGGATGTGAGAAAGAAAGAGCAAGATCTTCTTTTCATTAAGGAAATCTAGCATTGCCGAACACTTGCTTAATCTGTCCAATCCCTGTATTGAGCTCGACAAACCCTTTAGAGATTTTCATACGTAGATGTTATCCCAGATGAGGGAACAGCAGCTGTGAGGGACTTTTTTCTCTGTTGACTTCCTGATTGTACTTTCAAACTAGCTTGCAGGAACTGCCACTCGAACTAGCTCCAAAGCAGAAGGAAAAGAACTAGATGCTCTTAGCACTCGAACTCGAGCGCTTAAAGTAGGAAGCGGAAGTTCACTTGACCGGCTGAGAAATGGAAGGGCGCGCTAGCGCACTACGGCTTTTCAGCCTCCGTTTGCTGGGCAGTCAACAAGTCTTTATTGCCTGTAGTGAGTGGACGAGAGGGCAGAATCATTGATCCGGTAAAGGGTTTCTTTTAGAAAGAAAATGCTTCTAATAAGCTTTCAAATAGCCCCAGGAACTCCATTCTAATCTCAGCAAAGCATATTCGCAATTCGTGTTCAAGGGCTCAGTAGGTAAGCAGAGTCGGTTTGTTAGCGCCTTCCGGAGTTTTCTAGTCTTCTCTCCGTCCCGATTGCCGCTAGTCAGTAGCTCGCTTCCGGAGAAACTACATTAAATCTTAATGAAATAATGACAAGGAGGTTGGCATGTATGTGTTCGAGAGCTAGAAAACAGCGGGATTTACCGGGTATAATTCAACGGGACCCTAGCCCGTCCTGTGGTCCTGAACAAACGTTCCATCCTGAAAAGAGAGCTCAGGAGCCTTCAGGGAACGAGAGATCTCATACAACAAAGACCTGAACTAACAGCTCGCTCAATGCGCATTGAAAGCAATTATAATGAATGCCCTGAAGGTAATGAAATTCTCCGATTCAATGTTAGTAGTCTCTTGAGATTCCTACTAGTTATTAAATTCTAGCTTCTCCTTATCCGCGAGGCGACCAACGGGAGGGAGCTTTCTCCGCAAACGAAGAAGTCAAAGAAAACACAAACCCGGGATTTAAGGTAATTTAATTAGGCTTTGAAGTCTATTTTTTCTTTGTAACCGAGGTACGCGAGGGGGAAGCTAAAGCAAGGGCAGTGAACGAGTCGGCTTTCTACGGCTTATCCGTATCTTGATGTTACACGGAGGCGTAGATAAACGTTGTCGCTGGAACTTAGGGAGCAAACTCTGACTTATCAACCCGGGCGAGAGGTCCGCAAGGGAATAGGGAGAGGCGACGAAGTCGAGAGAGCCAAGACGTAGCTAAGGCTCCTAAGGAGGGAAAAAAATTCATAGGGAGGTGTAGAAGGAAAGGAGGTGAGACTGATAGGATAGTCGTTGATAAACGTGGAAGGGCTTTCTCTTCCTATGAGTTCTTCTCTTTTTTTGAATTCAGTGAGGTAGGTCCCGAAGGGGTTGCCAGGGCTTATCAGTCTATTCCTTGCCCGGGCCCGGGAGTCTTGGCTTTAGCCTTAAGCGCAGAGCTAGCAGTGAGACTGTGCGTTGAGCGAAGTGAGCGAGCATCAGCCTTTTACTGTTTTAACTCTCTTTCTATTCCTACGAGTTCAGAAATTGGATTCAAAGCAAACGAATAAATAAGTAGGAAACCTCCGGTAATGGAATGAAAAGCCTACACGCGATAGGGACGCCAGGCAAGACTCTTTCCCGTAATACCTGGATAGTGACTTTGTAGCTCTACTTTTAGGAGCAAACGTAGGCGGAAAACAATCTTGATTAGACACGTAGGGTACGAACCTTGCCTTTAACGAGTAAGGATTCCCGGCGAACTACGAAAACACCAAAGATGGCTTCCTTGCCGGAGGGGATAGGAATTCGGGGTGCGAGGCCAGGCAGGGATAGTTACTTTGTCGCTGAGAGCCAAGACTCCTAAGCGAGGTAATGGAATGGATTCGTTTCGGCAAACCAAAGTCCGTATATTCCTTGTCCAGGCTAACCCTACCCGGCGAACATAGGCTTCAAAGCCGAAGGTCCGCAGAGGGACTGAAAGCGAAGTAGCGGTCAAAGCAATTGGATCTGCAGCGGCCTTTTCCGGTCCCATGCCTCTCGTTTATCGGGAATTTCTCTTTAGTAAACGATCGAATAGGAGCAATTAGGCCTTCAGCTCGCTATGCTCAATCTCTATGTGCTCAATCAGTACGACATCTGTCTTAATGAAATCTTCCTTTCCGTCTTAGCTCTTATCGAATCGATCTGTATCGCTTTAATCAACTCTATCTGCTCTCTCAGCTGCTAGATCTAGATCTGTGCTTTATGCCACGTCGTCCTCTCCTTTCGGTCGTAGACCCTCCCTGTGGCGCTAGTAATGAAATTCCCAGCCACTCAACCGGATATTGATTCTGTTGTGCCAGCATCTTCTCTCCCTAAAGCTTTAGTCGGTCGAGTCGCTTTGCTTTGTACCGCTCCTTATCGTATCGGTCGATCTGGTTCCTTTGGTTCACTCCTTGGAATTTAAGGTCTTCTGGCTGGGTCCGGTGGTAAGAATCACTTAACAGATAGCTCGCTACCTCTTTCCCTCAGGAGATATTGCCAGAGCTTCACTCCTCTCCCTATTATAGGTCGAGTCAGAAAATTCCCTCCATTGCTTACGGAGACGGCAAATCCATAGAAAGTTCTAGGCCCTCTAGTGGGTTGGCATCAATGTTAGCAGATCGACTCAAAAGAATGCCGGGGAGTTGGAGAAGATTGAGTGAGTGCGATAAGAATCAGAGTAAGGGCGGGGGAGAGCCCCAAAGTAAGTGCAGTGAGGTTGGAGCCTTGCCCGTGAAGGTCTCCCAATAGTTGTGCTAATCCTGACTGTCTTCCAGAAGCAAAAAGTAATCCTATCGCTATAAGAGGAAGTGAGGCTGACACTGATATTGAATTCATTTCTTTAAAAGTGAAGACTTTCCGCCTCCAAGCTTGATTGAAGGACTACTTCCCCCATCACTATCTGAGTTGGAAGCGAAATGGAATCCCGGATAAGAGTAAGAGCAAGCTTATAACTAGCCTTTCGAGGGCATAGCCCCCTTCACTTCAAGTATTTAAAGGATTCCACTGAGTAGGGGGGGTTCGAGCCCTTCTCCAACAACTGGTGTAATTATTGGCAAGAGCCAGTGATCGCCAATTCCTTTCCCAAAGGCTCCTCGGACTAGAGTACGTTCTTTTGCGCTTTCCGTCGATCGAAGTAGGGCAAGTCTTGTATTGGAGGTTGGTCAGAGGGCTGGCCCATGGTCGGCGGGTCAATCATCAGATTTTGCCCTGTTGAAGGTAGTTGAAAGCCTTCGCTTTACGAAACGAGTTGTTTTCAAAGCATCCGAGTTGGTAGAGCTTCGAGCGAGAACTTATCGAAAGGAATCTTGGAAAATCGGCCTAAGAAAAGAAGACGAGGTGAAGGAAAGCAGAATGATTTGAGTCTTCCGGGGAGATCGAATATTAACTAGCTAACTCGATGGAACGTCGAAGCTAGCCAGTAATAGGAATTAGGTAAGAAGCAAGTAGGGATCGTAGCGTAGCCCGATGTGGATACCAGTAGTGGTTCAGGCCTCTTAGAGTGAGCGTGTAGTGGGAGCAAGGCAAATTAAAAGAATGCCGGTAAACGAGCCTTTTTATTGAACACTCACCCAATCTTTATCCTATCGGCACCTTTGGTCCGTGCTTTCTCATCTCTCCTTCTAATGAGGGCGCGATGAAACGAAGGAATGCATCTTGGAAGGCCACACCTAGTCAGAGATATAGGATAAGGCCTATGGGTAGTTACTCTGACAATCCGTATCCCATTTCGGAGTTCACAGTGGAAGCATCAGGATCCGGCCGAAGGGTCCGTCGGCTCCGGCAGCATAGTACCTGCGTCTGCTGGAAATAAGCCTTTTTGGTTTTGGGCATACCATCCTGAATCCTGCTTCTGCTCCTGTACCGGTAGTCGGTCGAGTAGCCTCACACCTTCTTGCCTTCATCCTCCTCCAACGTCTTAGCCGAGTACCCAAAGCCTTCTACCCTCGAAGAAATGTCAGACCTCGCTCCGTATCCCTCGTTCCTATCCCTAAAGGTCAGTTTGAAACTCCGAGACTGCGCAGCTCCAGCAGAATCGTTCCTTGCTTCATCTTCCCCTGGGATGCCTGACTTTCTTTAAGGGAAAATACAGTATGATGGTGGGGAAACTTCCCTGACTTCTCTTTTAGTCGATCGAGTAGTAAGCCACTAGTTATTCAAGCAGCTTTCTTTCCCCTATCCCTTTAGTCGGCCGAGCCGGTTCTAACCTTTTCTTCTGCTCGAGTACCTTCGTTCCTCCTATACTAATTAGTTGAGCCAGTCAGGCAATCCGATCCCTGTTCCTACCGGAAGCCAACTGTCTGACTCTTAGCCTAGCTACAACGATCAGACGGAGCGAAACTCCGCAGCTGCTTAGTCAAGTTCTGCTACTGACCCTCTTGAAGTTGAGGAGGTGGAATCAAATCCTTCTTTGGCTTAGGGTTATGCCCACCTCTACTTCTTAGTCTTGCTTTTTCAATTCCTTTGGTCGAGGAGTAAGCCTCACCCCAAACCTTAACTCTTTAACTTAATTACCCGGCGGGACATTTTCTTTCCTTGCGTGGATATCTTCTACTGGTGAAAGCGGCATACCAACTGTCGAATGATTGCTAATCCTCATTTCCAAAAAGCATAACTCCTATCCCCTATCCCCTACGCTACGGCCTTTGCTATCGCTTGAAACTTCCCTACTTCCCATAGGAAAAGGGTGCCTATCTTTCTCAAAAAGCTCTAGCTCTAGGTCTTCATCTTTGGAAAAACTCTCTTCCTTATCATACGAGGCATCTAAATCCGCATTCCCATCTCCATCTGAACCCGATGAGACATCAGTCTCAGTCGAACCAAACTCTCGAACCCGTCCAGAAGTTGAGGATGAAGTTTACGAAAAAATCGGCGTTCAAAAAAGGGTTTAGCCATAAAATAAAGAAGCCGATTAAAGAGAGTTCTAACGTGGGGCAACAAATGGCATTAAATTGTCCTAACTAAAAGGGTGCCCTCCCTTCCTAGGTCCTAGTTTCAGCTTGATAGACTCAAAAATTACTTAACTGAATTGCCAGGATCAAGCGTTCCTGTGATTCTAGGGGTTTAGGATAAGAAGAGGGCTAAGCTCCAGGATCTTAGCAGAGGGGATCCGGTGGTAACTGAGAATGCCCTAGATAACACAGTTAACAGTGGTTTTCCCTTTCATCTAAAGAAGATCGAGTTGTCTGGGCTAATGATCCCAAAGGTCTTTTTTCGGTTCAATCCGCATAGGAACTTTCTTAGGAAAGCTAGCCTTAACCAAAAAATAAAAGAAAGTGAACTGCTTAAAAACCTGAATCAAAGGCACTTCTCAAGGTACCGTAAGAACGAAAAAGCCTATTAACGAGGACCTCATTAGAGTATATATCAAACCAGCCTTCGCACTTGGATAGGTTGTCCAAGACCACTTGATTGGGGACGGTAGTATCCTTCTTGTAATGCCTAGAGCATTCAGAAAGATCAAGGATCTGCTCCCGAGTATACTCACCAAAAGCGAAGGGCGACTTGTCCTCCTTTGTTAGGTAGGCGCAGAGACGACCTCAGCCCTTGGGGAATCTCACCTCACATTGGACCCCATCGAATTCAGGAAAGATAGAACGAATGATTTTCGCAGCGTTGTGCTTGGAAGCGCTCTCGTTTGTTAGCAAGAATCCGCCGCTTGATTCCACTCCATTACTAAAGAAAGAGGCTCTTGTCTATGCTTCTCTTATTATATTTAAGGTTAGAAGTTTGACGTTTAGTTCACTCTGAAAAAACCCTTCCTTTCCTAACTATCACTGACCGCAGGGGAAATGCTGACAGGATGCCAATGCTTGTTCGATCGAAATTCTAACAGTTGTTCCGGGCGTTTAATGTTTGTTCTGGTTCAAGCTAGAAAACGGTCAAGTGTGTTTCTAATCAGGGTTATATAAATGTTTATAAGTACTTTTTGATAACTTTGTCTCATGCGTAGGAAAGACCTTCACCCCTTTCCTTTCTTTTAGTCGAACAGCTCTACCAAAATAGGTCAGTCGAGGACTCGACCGGGTACTCGGCCAGTAGATCCACTATAGCTTGCCCTTTCATCGTCTTTCGAGAAGTACACGTAATGTCAAAGAAGGAATTACTATCTAAGTTGGTTAATGCCGGTAAGTTCGAAGAACGAAATCCAAGTTCTATTACGTGTGGGGGCTACCTATTTGCCAATGTTCGAAGATCTGTAGTTTCGATAGCGATTCCTCTTTGTTTACATGCTACCCTCACCCCAGGTAAACCGAACCCGTAAATTTTACTTTCTCGGAGTTCCTTCTTTTTTCTGCCTCCCCAATCAGATCTAACTGGCTGGCACTCCCGGATTGGCTGCTTTATTACTTTATGCCAACTAAGACATATATCAAAACGGCATGAAATGAAAGCCTACCTCTAAAGGGTTTGTACCAGTACTTATTGAAACTCCAGTTTTCCAATGCTTGTTTTCGTCCCGCCAATTCAGATTCAACAAAGACATTCCCTTCCCTACTCAGTTTGTTTGCCAATGCGTGAACTTATTTTATTTCTGGGCAAAACCATGCTTCTTCCGCATCAACTGGTGATTCTTTTCACCCACAATAGAAGATTGAAACTGACCTTTGACATTCACCCTCCAGGAGTTCTGGTGAAAGCTATCCTTCTAGGGACCTCTCTTATCTACCAACTTATGATGCTGGGGAAAAAAGGCCACTAAACAGATCTTCACCATATCTATCTTCAAATCCTTTCTGTGGAAATGCAGTGAGGCGATCGACCAAATACCCAGCTTATGACCCACTGAAAACATCCATACATTGTTGCGAACCCGCTTTCTGAATCTCAGGTTTCGACACTACTAGCACCTCCTTCACTCTATTTCTCTGAAATATCGTCTCTTGAACAGCTTTCCCGCTACGCCCCTTGATCTATCGTTGGTCGATTGAAGGTTCAGTTTAGCCACATTGATTCCCATCTTGAGAAATGGATCTTCATCCACCTTCATCTTTCCCCTTTCAGGGAATTGGAATCGGCCATCTGAGATGGCTTTTTGCAACTTATTTCTGAAAAGGACGCAGTTGTTGGTGGTGTGTCTCCATGAGTGATGCCATTTACAAGATTTCCTCCCTTTTCTCTCATCAGCCGATGGAATCACATGCCCTTCTGGAAGCTGCAACTGCCCATTTTTCAGTGGGTGATCAAATCTTTTCTCGGCTTTTGTGATGTAAAAATAAGAATCCTTGCAAATCTCGGCCATGTTCTTATTCTTGGTCTTAGATGCTTAGATGACATAATGTGCTAGCATTGCTCTTTGGACTGGACAAAGCAGGACACACATAAGGTTTCCCATTGATCATTTCTGCCACACATACCTCGACCTCATCATCAAACTCTGAGTCCAAGTCTTGCTCGACCATTGCTCCCTCTAAAAAAGGCTTCCTTTAATAGGTTTCCTTGGAGGAGTTTCTTCGCTGCTCTTTCATCAGTTGTTCGTAACTAGCTGCTCTTGATGCCAAAAGGAACAGGTCAAAAAAGAAAAGTCTCGCCCTTCCAATTTCTCTCGCATATGGGAATTCAGCCCCTTCAGGGCAATTCTGACGCATTATCTATCAGTCAGATTGGTTTGACACCTCTTTTGCAGCTTCCTGAACCTCGCGATGTATTTCTCCACCGATTCACCTTGTAATTGAGTCAGCTAGATCGGCCACAGTTACCTCCGGCTCAGCTCAATCAAACTGCTCATGGAACTTGTGTTCCAACTCGTACCAATTGTTAATTGAGTTTGGTGGCAAATGAATTTACCATGTAAAGGCCGATTTAGTCAAGGAGTTGGCAAACAACCTCAACTTCAAATAATCATCAGCCCCAGCTTCTCCACATTGCACTGTGAATCGGGCGATGTCTTCAATGGTCGTTAGGGACGCCTCTCCTGAGAAAAGAAAAAATTCAGGCACCTTATACCCCCTGGGGAATTGGTGAACCCTATCGATCGGGTATGGTTTCCTATATGTCGGCCTAACCAAGGGCCTGACATCAATTCCAACTTGCTGGAGAGCCTCAATTACCTGATTCCTTTCCAGAAAATCCAATTGATAAGAAAGCCAAAGTTAGATAGTAAGTAAGATAAGTAGCTAGTAGCAAGCCGCTTTCTTTCAAAAGCAAGCACTTTAGTATAAGCAAGCCAATGAGCCATCCTGCTTTATTGTGGGGAGAAATAAAGTGAAATCAAATTCTTTAGGAGATTTCCTGCTCATATTATCTATCTGTGATAGAGGTAGAAGCAGGGTCTCGGGTTAGGGCAAAAGCATATTCCCTTTTACCTGTATTAGCGTATTACCTGCGTATATATATACATCTGTTCCCTTCGATAGAGCTGTAGTTCTCTTTGCTGTCGATTCAGCCGAGGGAATCGTTTTTTTTCCATTTTTCTTGCGGGGAAAGTCCCAGTGCCCAGCTATCTAGTTCCAGTACCAGTTGTTTCCTTGCATTTAGAAAAAAGTGCTTCGATTTAAATGCAGCTAAGAATCTCCAGACCAGTTCCTGTTGGAGTACCCTATCCAGTTTGAGTTCCAGTTCCAGCCTCTTTCATTGCTTCTGCCTCTCCTAGGGTTTCAGTGGAGGTTCTAGTCGTTCTGGCTTCCATTCATTCCTATTCTGCCTTCAAGCGAGTTGCAGTCTTAAGGCCAGTTTACTTGTCAAGCCAGGCCAGTGAGAGAGCAGGAGTATCCCACAAGCCAGCAAAAGTCATTGTTTCTTTCCCGAGTAGTTGATAAGGCAAAAGCAAAGTTTAGATATTTTCTTACTCGACCAATAGGTGGCACAGGATCTCCTTAGCCAGCATTAAAGTACAAGAAAGCAAACCGGCCCTTTCTTTAAAGAATGCCAAGCTAATCACTCGTCAATAAGCAGCAGGAGAGGAACGAAGTTACTCAACTGATAAGAAATATAAAAAGAGTCATTTTCATCCCTCTTCTAAGTAAGTGCTAAGGCACGCCCTTCCAAACAACTTAATTAAAAAGGCCTAGGGGCATCTTGTTCCTATTGGGATTGGGATAGTCGTTTCTGGGACGGCCCCCTCTTAAGTAAGTCCGTGTAATCTAGTTCGGAAAGATAGATAGTTGCCAAAAAAAGCAAGGGAAAAGGCTACGTCTCTTAAGAGCCAGGCCCACGCCAGGCGAGTTCAACTATGCGGTAGGAGTTCTGTTTCAACCAGTTGCATTTCCAGTTACTTTTTTTTAGTACGAGCCTGTTTAAAAAAAAAAGGAGATTCCTGTCAGTTGGGGCCGAGCGAGGGAAAGAGACTGAGGCAGCAAGCTAGCCTATCGATCTAGTTGAAGTGCTTTTAACAGGAAGTTATGTTAGAGCTATTGCGAGTTCCCCTAGAGGAGCCTAAAAAGATCTAATTTCATGTCCATCAACCCCCCCCTCTAATCTGAGGCCTGACCTGAAGAGATGGCGATAATCCTGTCTTTTTGGCTTAGCTTTTCCTGTTCACGACTCCGATCTTCTTTCATCAGCTCTTCTTGCTAACGTCTGAACTTGAAAGGGAGAGAAGGAACCCGAGCCAACAAGTAGTTGGGTTAGAAAGTGCTAGCGGTCTTACTTAGCTTAGGAGAGATGCCATTTCTCTTGTTTAGCCAAGAATTGCTCAAGCTGAATCAGCTTCCAGTCTTTAATCAGTCTTGTTGAATTGCTTTTCTCTTCTTTCATGTCATGTGATTCACATTAGCTTGGCATTAGAAAGAGTCTCTATAACCTCCAGGTCCAGGTCCCAGTGTGGTTAAGCTCGTGGTAACGCTCTTGCCGCTAGCTCTTATTCAGCTTGGAATGGTCTCCTTATCTTATTATAAGTCAAAAGATAGAGGCTTCTTCCCGCCCCTATTGAGTAAGGCGGGGGCAGTTGTTCCAGCTCCAGGGAAATTTTTTTTGAACGATCCCAAGTGCTAGCCAAAAGGCTGATTCGGATGATGCTTTCACTGCCATAGTTGAAGGAAGGAGAGCAGCAAATCCTTCTCACAACATTTCTCGATATGAAGAATAGCCGCTTAGTTTCGGTTTCGTAGTCAAGACTTGACTTCTTCCCCCGCTTACGCTTAGGCACCTTAAGCGCTAGTTCTGCTTTCACATCTGGATGCCGAGATGGTTGAATATAGTATGTGTGCAGCGACTGCCTTCTCGATTTTTTTTGTCGATGAAGTGGAACGGGATAGAATCCGCACCCCCCTCACAGTTTGCATGCTGTCTTTGCGTCCTTTTTCGACATAATTCAGCTCTGCATCTCTTTGCTTTGGAAGAGAATAAGGCTTCGCTTCAAGGCTCGTTATCTGGGTTCGCTTCTACAACTTCGCTCTTACTTCGTTTGAAGCTAAAATTCAAATTCTTTGTGCCCTATACTGAAGATTATCCTCATCCTTTACCGTAACCCACATGGAAAGGAATTCCTTTCTATGCCCAGCTCTTGCACCAATACTTATTTCTCCTCTTTATTTTGCCCTCTTCTAGCTCTGCTAGACTGAATTTTTCATTAATGCATTACTTGGAAAATAAAAAGCATTCCCTTTTCCACTAATTACTTCTCTTCTTCTGCCTCCTTTCTCCCTTCAGCCTAATCTTCCCTTCTAGAAAGGAAATAACTAGCGCAAGCTGCGATCTGATACTTGACAGAAGAGTAGTGTTAAGTCCCTTCATCACTGTCCTGTGACGGAACTTATTATGAAAGGGGAAAGGAATTCACTCAGGATGGAACTCAGTATAGGATAGTAGCGAAATCACCATCACTTGGAATTGACTGAATAGGTATAGAGTTGGGACTTCCTTCTGTACTGTAACTATCGAGGTGGCACAAAGGCAACGAAGAGCGCGAGCCGGGAGGGATGCGAACAAACCTCGTAGAATTAGAGAAAGGAGGGCAGTGGTAGAGCGCGCAGAGCCGAAACGGTAGGGAGCGTGAGGCGAGACAGCGCGGTTTGACGAAAACAGATCTCTTCTTCTGAGTATGTGAGCAGAGGTACTAGTGGTATCGCACACCCGCTAAGGTACTGTATGGTTTTAAGCCCCGCGGGCTTTCTGTACTTCAAAAGGGGAATCAAGCCCCAGGTGAAAGCGTGTCTATAGCAAGAAAGCAGATATGCGGCAGTCCTACATTTCCTAAAGTCAGAAAAGGAAAGCAAATCAGCAAGCTCCCTGTAGCTATTCTTGTAGCCGTTAGAGCTGGCCAAATGGGCAGCTTCGTCCTTGGTTTCGGGTAGTATCCCTGTGAAATGCTTGCCTCCCTCTATCCGGTTATGTGATGTTTTTCATGACCCACCTTGATGGGTTGGTTGGTTTGCTTGATGTTGGACTAGAAAAAAAAGTCCTTGTGAAGGATCGCCGATCAGGGCGCCTACTCGCTAAAGGTTTTCGGAAAGGCAATCTCTACTCTGCTAGGCGGAAGACTTGAATTAAAAGAATTAGAAACTGTGGAACCCTAGTACTTCCGAATCCATGCCTTTTCTTAGGCTTTTCTTAGGGGAGTTTAAGTTACCCTTTGACTTAGAGTTAGAGTGAGTGCCTCTATCGAAGTTCTAAGATTACCACTTTGGTCATTTTATTCCCGTTAGAGTTGGATTTCTTTACCCGAAAAAATGGATTTTATACTCGCTTTGAGAACCACTTAACCCAGCATCCGAATCCGATAAAGGACTTTCACAGCTGATAGGCTTAGAGCTCCTACTAGAACAAAACCTATTCGGATTAACTGACTCCACCACCGCTTACGGTTATTTGAACAACGGTTATTTCATTCACCGGGTATGAACCAAAAGAAAGAGCTTCAACGGCTAAAAGACTTGCAGCTGATGAAATAGCTAAGGTTCCCTCGGGGACGGATCTCCACTTCTGATTCAATTGTTCGAGGAAGAGGTAAAATAAAAAGAGTGGAGGGCCTCTGAAAGTGAACCGGGCGTTAAGATCTTTCTCTTCCTAGCATTGTTCCTGGCTATGCGAAATGGCTAGCAACACACTAATGATGTTTAATTAATTGCCCTGAATGAGTTAAATTTCCTGTACTATCTTGAATCAGGAATGGAATGTCGGGATGTAAAGAAAAGAGAGATGTCTATGAAACGAGTCCAATCCGGTAAGCCATAAAGCTTGGTCCTTTGGGTTCTATATACTCTATAAAATACAAGGAAGACTTAATAATATTTTTAAACTTGACCAATAGGGATGGAAATCGACCCGAACCTAGCCCCACAGTCAAGGACTACAGGAGAAAGATTCCCTTATTATTATGAAAAGGGGAAGCACAAGAACTTTTCTCTAGCCTTACCGCTCATCGAACGAACCCTTGATCCTAACCCTCGGATAGGTTTGAGTTCTGCGGGTAAAAGCGCTATAGGCTCTACTTCATAGGGGTAGATAGGCTTCTTGGTTCTTTGGAGCCCTTGTCCTTGCTGCCCCTCTTCCAATGAGTTGAATCTTGCCTTTGAATTAAATTAAGGCTTCCCTCAGGTCGAAAAGAAGAAATGCTAAGGAAGTGGCTGGTGTATCTCCAACTCATTCTTCTCCGCTCTAAGCCGAAAAAGGGCAGGGCTCCCTTCGCTACTCCTTCTGCTTGTCATTCTAGTGCTGGTCTCAGACCTTATTCTCGTGCAAAGCCGGACCTTATGTTAGTCAAGAAGACTTTCTTTTAGGTGGCTGACTTAGCCTTTAAACTCATCTCTTTGACCCAGCTGTCCCGATGATAGAAGTCGAGATCTAAGACCTGCTGGGTTTTTTGGGTTGGTTGGCAGCACCCGGAAATGCTTGAAGTGTGTTTGTTGAAGTCCGGACAGACGGACAGACCGACTTGCCCTTTCTGCCCATTCACCTAGTGGTCAAGTGGCATGAATCCTAGCTTGATTGCTTGTTCGATGGGGTTAAGAATCAATGCTATGCTCTGATCCTGACTATCAGACATAATCGAATGTGAATCAATGAAAGTAGGTGCCAGTTCCATTGCTTTGCCCCTTTCTATTCTGTTACGCTCATCTACCTCAGGTCGAGCTGCTGGAAAAAAATCAAGGCTTTTTAATTCCAACCAAATAACTAAGAATATCTTAGAAAATTAAGTGGCTGATGCATCTTTGCCATTCAGAAGGGTAGCTCATGATTCTCTTCCATTCAATACGTCCTTGATCGGCACATCCCTCTCTGATCACTCATATAGAAAGATCATTTTAGAACTCATAGATCAAGATCCTTTTCTCGCTAATCAAGTATAGTAGTCAAGGGACTTTTTATAGAAAGTATGGGCTAGTTGCACCCTCTTTCCCTCAGGTCGAGCCGGCGAACTTCTGGGATATCGTTGGCAAAGGGGGAAGTTCTTTTCACCCGAACTGACTGAATTCAAGACTTCATCTAGGTCGATTGAGAAAGTTCAGCAGGTTAGAAAGAATCCGTTCCATGGCGGTTTTCTTCAACTAGTGCCCCTTCTCTTGCGCGCCGTGCTCCGCTTGAAGAAGCTTAACAAGGGCTTGAGACCGAGGGGGACTCAACTCACCGGGTGTTAGCAGATAAGACAGACTCCTTGTTACTAGCTACCTGAGAGACTGGCTTACAGTTCATAGCTCTAACTAATACCTACCTTGTTGGGTGTATTAATTACTTGCTCTAGACCTTCTACCAACAACTGCTGCAGACCAGGGGAGAGAAAGAACATGGAACCCCTTCAGGACCGTTACCTACTGATCCTTTTAGGAACTCCCGTTTGAAGAAGCTCTTGACTTATGGCTTCGAAAGCGGAAGGAAGAGGATTACATTAGATTAAACAAGCGAACGATGTTCTGATCGGCTCATAGTCCGGTAGTGGGATGCTAGTCTTATCGGTCTTTCGTCCTCCTATAACAGGGGCTTGAGAGATCTTTTTTAAAACTATCAGGATAGTAGAAAAACTACCGTTTGTAATTTCGTATGTAAACAAGTTGCGTTCGATCTTTATTCAGCAAAGTAGGAAGTGAATCAAGAAACCTACGGCCCAGGTACTTCTCTGTAAGTCGGTAAACCGCTTAGGCTACGATCCTTGCCGAACTATTGAAGAAGAGAAAGAATTAACACTTGGCTGAATACTCAATTTTGAAAGTGTTCAGTGAGTCCAGTTCTTTAATTCTTTCTGTAGGAGTGACTTAGTTGATCGAGAAAACTACGGCCCAGTAGTGCTTCTTTCTCTGAGGAGATTCGAGCCGGTAAACCGATAGTCCTAAGATCCTTTCTCACTCTCTCTAGAAGAATTAAAGAACTAAGTAAGGGAGGAATAAGACATTACCATCCAACTCATAATAAAGAAGAAAGAGACGATGGAACGAGAGGAGCTACAAACGGAACAAAGACCGGGCCAGATAAGATAAGAGTACGAAAAAAGAAAGGAAGATAACCCGATTCGTAACATCGGATGAAGATGCACTAGCTAACAGATGATAGTGGCATACTCCCTTGCTTGCTGCAGTGAAGGAAACATTAATTAAAGGAAACATCAGGATAGGGGCCTCAACTCAATGGTTGGTAGAGCAGCTAAGACTAGCAACTAAAGAAGATTTGTTAGTAGGAAAGGACGAGAGCCCGAAACAAAGACTAGAACGGCGGGAAGCCCAAGGCATATACCTCTTCATCAAATCGTTACACCCGACCGGGGCCCCTAACCCTGAGACCCTCAGACACGGCTAACAAATCGGGACTTCTTACTTGATTGATATAGACCTTCAAACTGAACTTCATAAGCGAAAAATCTCTAATACTAGAGTGAAAGAAGAGACACTAAAAAAAGAACAAATGGTGACTACTCACTGCAAGATAACGGAAGGGGAAAAGAATGACTAGCGGGATAGGAGAGAAAAGAACGAGGTGAAAGAAAAGAGCTACCTCAGAATGAAAGCTACATCAATCCACAGGAATTTAATCCTAGATATCTCCACCTCGTAAAGCCGTAAGAGCATCGACTCATTAATGCGCCCTCAAGGGGCAGCCTAAGGAACAAGGAAGAGGCTCGGCAGGAGACTCCTAAGCACCTAAGCCCTAATTGAATCAGGATTAAGCTACTTGTGCACCCGAAGTCTTATACCATTTGGTCTGGTGGTTTCGCCTAGTATGTATGACGTACATAGCACTAACTCGACTTTAGGGGGCAAGTAGGCCAGGCCTCTTAAGGTTACCTAGTTTGCTTCATCGCCATGATCATTAGAGCTCTCGATACCGGCTGGATCGGCGCACTTGTCACACTCATTTTCAATGGGAAACTTAGTTTCATCCATCACACGAAAGAAAAGATCAGACTCGGCACACGGATCAAAACCTGTCCTTCAAGCTGTCCAAGTTAGCTCTGTCATCTGTTGATAGAGTCTTTTCCTTATAACCCGGGCAGCAATAGTCATTGTTTTACTGAAAGTCTAGTGAATAAGGAGACGGCTTCCTTCGCTGCCTACTCTGCTTTGGCTGCTTAGCTTATGCTATCCTCTCAACTTACTGTAGGTAGCCAGTCTTCTCCGACTGAAGAGAATACCCAGTCAGGTCAGGAATGCACCAAGGTAGAATAGTCCCTTGTATCGGGCAGTCAATCAATAGTGGAATAGAATAGTCCCAGTAAGAGTCTCGTCCAATTGCCTAGCGTAGGCTTAATGCACTTCCCTATCTCGGTCAACGCAAACGGTAGTCAGGGAGTCAAGCAAACAAGCAAAGAGAAGACCACTCTTTAGTAAGATAACATTCTTATTCCGCCTCAGATTCGTGAGAAACTGGATCTCTTGTTTCGTGAGAAACAGAATATGTTGGCGAATCCGTTGGATATTCATTAGTTGGCGAATCATCTGTTGTGGAATTGTCCGTTGGAAAAGAATATGTCAGCTAATCGGCTGTCGGCTTCTATTCTCGATCCTCACCCACTGCCCATAATCAATGCGCATTAAAAGCGCTTCTAATGCCCTTCTCGAGTGAGAGTTCAGCAGCTTACGAGCCAACCTTTCCTGATCCCTTCCTGAATCTCCATCCGCAGCTGAATCCGCATCTCCATCTTCTGTAGTACCCGCATCATCATCTCCAACAGCTGCCCTCGAACCCTTGCCCAGATCAGAAATGGGAGCTTCGGTTCAGTCACATCGGTCACATCTTTCGGTTCGATGCTTTGAATCCTTGCTATCGTCCTTGGTCTCCCAACTTCAATCTCGGACAAGGAAAGCACTCGGTTCGTTCGACGGCTAAGTCTCTCGGTCCGTTCCTGTAATGTATGTCCCTCAGCCTAGTCGATCACACCCGTAGGACACGGTTAGTAAATAACTGGCCTTTGGCAAAAGAAATGCAAGGCTCCTCAAAGCTTAGCTTAATCCTTTGTTTATAAAGCAGCTATAGCTATAACTACGGAAAGCAGCAGCAGCGACTCCTTAATACGGCCCCTCAAGAATGCGCCTCGCTAATCAAGCTAAGTAAAAATAAAAATGAAAAAAGATACGTATACGAAACGGCACGGCGCACAAGTCGAGAGCCATCACTCCTCAATAAGCCCTTAGGCGAGAGGAAGAGGGACAGAGAGCTGGGAAGGAGGCTCGGGACCGGGCAGGGAAAGAATAATGAATTGAGTACCCTCGCTACAATTGTCTAAAGCAACGCACTAGAAAGCGAAGAAGGAAAGGAGAAGTGGAGCCAGAGTAGCAGTAGAAAGGAGAGGCCTATCTCGAAACAAAAAGAAAGAACAACCAACCGGTTTCGAGTTCTAGTAGTTCCAACCAAGTTATTAGAGCCGCCCCAGGATTCTCATTCTCTTATTTGTTAGTGGAAGCTAGCGGTGGAAAGCCAACCAACGATTGGGCCTGTGGGATTCATTCTATCTAATTATCCTTGGGATTGATAGTTATAGTAGTCGTTAGGAAGGCAAGTGAAGGGAAGGGGAAGAACTGTGATTTTACATTTCCGGAAAGACCTCCTTCCTATCCTAATTTTAATTAATGGTAGAATGGAAAAGCCCTACAGTGGGCTGCTGACGGATTAAATAAAAGGATTGAGTTCTTCCTTCTTCAACATTAAGCTTTCAGCAGTGCACCACCAATCATACCAAAGATTGTATCCATTTCTTAACTAGAAAGAACTTATATAGTTTAGAATATATAATATGGCTTGATACAGAGACAGAGATAGGGATAGGAATAAGTCAACTCGGGCTTGTAGGGCTTGACTAAGTACCATAGTGGCCGCATTCGGTCCAAGCTTTCCATGTAATCTGTACGCAGAAAATCCGTCTATCATTCTTAGTCTTGTAAGTCGCATAAGTGCGATTGGCTTTTGCTTGAGTTATTTGTTCTAGCAGCTTTCCTGGTTCAAGTAATGCTTTATGTCTCGGTGAGCCAGTTGCAGTGACAGCGATCTAGTTTCAATTCTAGTTGCCAGCCTTTGAGCAAGCAAATTCATTGGATAGCAGGTTCGTTTGAAAATGAAAACAAGTGGCAGTTAGAAAGAAAAATGAAGATAGTTGCTTAGACACGTGCCTTACGTAGGGCTAGACAAAAAGCTTAGGCAAGCAGATAAAAAGATACCTTTTATTTCCTCTTCTCTTTTAGATCTATAGAAGAAGAGAGTCTTTTCTAGACTCTGTTTACTGAATTTATTGATTTGGAATAGCTTAAACCCTACAATCATGGAATACCAGTGGCGGATAGAGGGTGAAGTTAGAGTGAAAGGTCTTGTTAACATTTGTTTGATTTGCCAGCCTTGGCCTAGAGCAATGGGGAGGACTGTTCGTATAGTAGTTTTGACAACCGGCGCATAAACATCCCATTAAACGCTAAGAAAACTGCCTTCTCGTGAAAGTGCCCATGTCTCTTGAAAGGGGATTCCTTTTTTGTGATCTTTCCGATGAAGGGAAGGATTTCTGTTCTCTTGTCAAGGAAAGAAAGACTAAGTCAAAGCAGACAACGAGGCGAAGATAGCAGACTTGCCTCGAGACAGGAACATAGCATAGGGACATTGCTCCGGACTAGTTAAGTAGTTGAGCCCGGCTCCTCCGCTTGGCGAGCTCCTCTTTGCTCCTAGTAGACTACTAGACATATTGTCTACTCTGCTTTTATGGAAGAGCTAAGTCCAAGAAGGGCTCTCCAAAGTAAATTGTCAAGCTTTCGAACTCGCCTTGAAGTTGATGAATGATTGCAAGGCTAGCAAGAAGCAGGCTCGCTTATGATCTGCTGAAATAGTACATCAGGTTTTTTTTCTTCGAAACCTCACATTCATGAAGCAGATTGTCGAAAAGGTCTCGCGAAGCCGGGAACCCTTTGCCGAAGATCCTTCTCTTTCTCTGTGAAGATAGACTGCTGTTTATTGCTTTGCGTGTCAAGTGCGAGATTGGTTTCGAGAAGCCGCGGGCCCAGTAGTGCTTTTTGAAAGCCGGTAACCTGATCGACGTAAGAACCGATCTCAAGCTTGATGAGCAGCAAACCAGACAATCCATTTCTTCAGTTTGGGAATCCTTTAGGGGGATCCTTTTTCACATGCTTAACAAATGCAAGTAGAATTTTAGAACCTCAATAAAAAGCTAGCTTCAAATGGGGGAGAAATTAAGCTTCCAAAGTAGATCCTACTCCGTATTTACCAGCAATGAAATGGGGGAGTCATCCATCTAACGAGAAAATTGAGGTGCCTAGAAATCTATATGACCAAGGCTTTGCTTTGTCACGAGCTGGACTCGAACCAACGTGTCTGGAAGTACAAATACCATCCAGATTTCAACCTTACACTGATCGTGACTTAAAAAAGAGAGAAGAGAAAGAACTGGGAGTTGGCGCCTACATAGCCTATGTTAGGTCTCAGATCAATGTAGTTCTCTACTCTTTTTGTTGCACTAAGATAGATACTTACGGTTACGGTCTCCTTTCAGTCTTATTACTATACTAGGCGGGCAGCTTTGAAAGCTCAAACAACGGCTTGCCTACGAGGACAAAAACAAAGGCATACATAGCATAAGTAGATATATAAAGAAGAGCCGCCTTTGCAGGCACGACCGCGGGACCGGGGGGAGACGGGGGTGCCAAGGCTTCCAGTGCCGCCTGGTTGACTAGGTTAATTAAAGGCATTTGGCCTATTGTGAAACCACCATCAGGCACCACGATACCATGCTTTAGCGCGGTCAAAAACTCCAGTACTTTGGTCATGACCGCCACCCAGTTTGGGTCTAACCACCCCCCACGCACTAAATCTATAACAACTGCGGGCATTTCGCCTAATAAAATGGAAACGCACAAAACTACAGAACCGAAGATTTGTTTAGCCAATAGTGGATGTTGGAAGAAAAATTGGAAAACTAAAGAACCGAAGATTTGTTTAGCCAATGATGGGTTGTCTATAACAAAAAGAATGAAGGGTCTGAAAACCTTTCCAATACAAACAGCAGCTCTCACTGAAGCAATTGTTGCAGCTCCGGCACCCATTAATTTAACACCTCCTAACATCTCCTGTTGAGCGTTTAACGCTCTTTTTGGATGTAGTGGCTCGTGACCAAATTTTCTTCATTCTCAACAGGAATGCATCAACAAAACTGCCCTTCCATATAGATCGTCGTGGCATGAACTCAGAATTTCTTCGATTCCGCCCCTACTTCAATTAAAGCTAGCTCCTACTCCTCCTCCTTCTCCTCCTTCATCGTCGTTCGTTGGTCCTTCTTTCGCTTGCTGCTGTCGGCTACTTATGCCTGCCCGCTGATTGCTCTCTCATCTCTCTACGCTATTTCGAATTTTTATTTGAATCCTGAATCCTATTAGAATCCAAGAGAAGCATTGGAGAAGGCTGCCTCTCCTCTTCCGGACTATTCTCTAACATCACAAGTGTATATCATCAGATTGTCTGGTCTCTTCCTATGGCTTTCTAAGAAGCCAGACCCAATAAGGAGCCCTTAGATGCTTCCATCTCTTTCTTTCTGGGTGTGTCTTCTGAGTGGTCGTTCTACGAGTTGGGTGTGTTAAGCATAGGTTTCTTCCTCTCTCTTTCTATCAAGATAGAATGCGTTATACGGCAAGAGATCTTTCTGTTGTCTTGCTTTAAGAGAATGAATTAAAAGAGAGGTATGAATCTCTCTTAGCAGCTATTAGTCCTATCCGACTAGCGTACTATTATTGTATCTAATTCATTTTTTACCATAAGAGTCCGCTATCTCCCTCCCTATATGGAAGGACTGAGTTAGGATAGTAAGGATAGGAGTTCTACTTCTTGCTTTGATCTACGACCAACCTCATGTAATTGGTAGCTTGCTTTCCTTCCTGTGCTTGTAGTGGCATAAGGAAGAGTTTGATTCAGGTAGCTCTATGTTACTAGGGTTGGTCCCGGGAGAAAGCACTTTCCCCTGAGGCAACTTGCTACTTTAGCTCAAGCGAGAACAAATAAGAGAAGAAATTAGATCTAGCCAGCTGGTTGTTCCAGGAAGCTAAGATAGCTGCTCTCTCCTCCGCTCTTCGCTAGCATCCGTATTGGCTTAGGAGCCAGTTCCCTCAGGTTATTCCCACTAGAGGAAGTTAACTACGAGCTAATAGGAAAGAAGAGAGCTACTAGCTACAGCTACTAGAAAGAATAGAAAGGGGATAGTATCCCGGTTGTGACCGGAAGAGTAGTAACCTCACCATTGCCCAGTTATCTTCTGTACGAGATGGAGGAAGCTGCAGCTTCAGGCGAAGAGCTGGAGCTAGAGTGAAAGGTTCCCGTACATCTTAGACTAACCGCGGCTGCTGGCACAGAGTTAGCCGATGCCCCACCTTCTTCTCAAGCGGGACCTTTTAGGTCAGTCGTTTCATGCATTCCGAGAGTAGAGGAAGGATTCCCCACGAGCCCATAAAATAGGTAAGGCTTAGCATCAGTTAGCATCAGATGGGGAGTCCCTATTCTGTGTATAATTTAGTAGTTTCGGGTCTTTTCCCGGGGGATGAGTTAGCTCTTTTCGGGGTGAGCTTAATTGGTAAGGTCACTGCCTCTTGCTTTTTCTCTTTCTGTTGCCGCTGCAACTAGAGATGCTACAAGCCGAGCTGCTAGACTGCTAGACACGAACTGCTAGCTACACTCTTCCCAAAAGAGAGAAAGGATGCATCCCCTTTTTCTGAAGATGAAGTGTTCCACTCATTCTGCCTTAGAGCCTGTTTGAGTCTCAGTGGAAGCTGACTTCGATGGCAAGACCAACACGGGGCCAGGCCAGATGATTAGCGTTGGATAGGTTTCCTTCCGCCCTACCCTGGAGTGAACTATGGAAACGAAGTGCTGCTGCAAATTCCCTAGTGGTTAGACAGTCGAGTTAGTTAGAGCCCTTACCTTATCCGGACGTCCATCTAGAATTCCTAAAGCTATTGCTCCTGGGCTTGATTATCCCAGTAATCCTGCACTGGAACGATCCTATGGTGTGTAAGATATAGCTTATGAATCTGAGTTATCTTTTTCCATTCCAGTCCCTTAGTGAACTTTGTTTGGCTGGTGTTAGCTTTCCTTTCTCTTTATCTCTTGAGTGAAGGAAGCTTTCTTTTTCTGGTCTTTCCTTTTTGGATTGTCTTTTTTTCACAGTGCATCACGGTAGCTCGGTTATGCCTTTTCCGCATGCCCCTACTAAACTTCCCCATGCCCTTACCACCAACGACAGTGGCAAGAGCGCATCGGAAGTGGGATAGAGCTAATTATGAGATCGAATGTCTCTCATTGTGGTATTGATTTAAAGCTCGTACAATCAATGATTATGGGTTCATCTTGATCTCTTCTCTGTTTATCTTAGTTGAATGAATGGATCGGGCAAAGACACATAAAGATTCAAGATCTCACCTCTCTCTATGAATTATCTCTTGCAGACAATTCTTCTTAGTCGTTTCCCTTAAGTCGGTAAGTGAAAGAAGAATTAGGTTTAAGTTCAATCACCATTGATTGTTATATCGGCTAAGGGTTCTAGCATGAAAAGTCTTTAAAGTGCGGTTTCATCCTTTTTATTTAAAGAGTTGACCTCTAATTCATGTTGCTTACCACCTTGGGTTAGTTCAGTTCCTCCTTAGTCATGGTGTACGAGCGATCGTCATACTCTTGCTCCTAGTAAAAGACTAAGTTCAGCTGTAATCGTATTATCTTAAGCCCTATCTTTGTATCAAAACCTTTACTTCACAATACTTCAATACTAGAACTTGCCTTAGACATACGGGGCCTACTACCTATGGGCGAAATCACTAAAGCTCATTTCGAATAAGGTTAGGTATTAGGTATTGAAACGACCATTATGAAAGTAAAGTACCAGACAAGCACTCGAAAAATCAATTCAGAAAAGAAGCAATAGGGATTTAGGTTTCAAGAAGTGAATGTGAATAACGCTTTCAAAAGAATCGGAAGTAAGGTTTCTAATGTTCATTGCGACCCTGGTGCGTGCCAATCCTTCAAGTGGGGATCTGGCATCGTGAGCAGAAGTCGATAGAGGAACTCGCAGCGTCTTTTGCGACATCAAGTTGTCCTTCGGTCTCTTTCTTGTTCTATTACTTGGCACTCTTTCCTGCCTGGTATAAGAACAGCATAGAGAAAGCCTTCCATTAGGGCTATGGCCTCTTAATATAATATTACTCTTCCTTCGGCCTTATCCTTATGATATGAACAAACGAACCTGAAAGGGCCACGTACAAAAGGTTCTTTACTAAGCTTAAGAATTGTGCTTGTCATCTCGACTCATTCATGCCTACCCTACCTTGGTTATCCGCTTTCATGCTACCACTGAGCGGACTTTCCTATAAAGAATAAGAGAGAAGAGATCTGGCCCTCTCGGGACTATCGGGATTGGTCTTCACCGAGTCCTATAATTATTTTTACGTCCTGCAAAACTCATCTTAGTAGCGGCTGATAAGCCTAGCCTTCCGGGCTAATAAGGTCGCTTTGAGCATATTGGATATAGAAAAGGTTCATTACTAGCATGGGGCACTGCCAAGGGCATCTCCTTGAAGGAAAATAGAAAAGCGTATCCCAACAATAAGCCGGGTACGGCTTTGAAGTGTTCAAAGACCATAGGAACGAACAATTCATTATTGTGGTAAGAAGAGCAATAGCTTCTTTTTGCTCTTTTCCCGCGGGGCATGCTTTAATTAAAATTAAATAGAGGTGTCAGCAGGCTAGCTTTCCTAAGCGAATTTTCTGGAGATTCATCTATCAAAATTATCACACGTAGTGCACCCCATTTCATTGGTCTTGCACCAGGAACCCTTGAAACTCTATTCCAACAAAGAACCCCATAGGGAGGGGCCCCTTCTGAAAGGTTGGTGTCCCATGTTCGAATAAATAGCTATATGCACTTAACACACATTCTTTGGACTCGCTTATTTTTAGAGATCGTTTTCCGCGCCCAGCGTAGCCTTGTCTCTTTTGTCAAAGACGTATTTTTTCTAGTCCTTAAGAAATGAAGGGGACTGAGCTCTTTTGAGTCTGTAGTAGGCAATGGAGGTGATGCCTAAGATGATCTTTCACATGGTAATGGTGCCGGATGTGTTCCATTGACCTCTTCGATCTTAGAGGTCAGAAGGCGAAGGCATTTGATTGATTTGTACGTGAGATTACAGACTCCCTTTTTTTCTGGTCTTGGTTTGGAAGAGAGACTTGCTTGAAATGGTTGGGAGCTAGTGCTTGGTGTGCCCATCGTCTTATGAAGAGTTCTATCATTAATTGAAGACGAGGTGGTTTGATAAAAAACAAGATTGTCCAGTGATGGGAAATAGGTTTGAAGAATTTGTGCATCCTCCTCCATACCATAGATGAGGGTTCCGAGTAGGTAGGGCGGCGGTGCTTAGAGACTTTATGAGAAGTAGGAGGATTTTTCGGATCCGTGTTTTGGGGAGAGATGTTTTGGACTGTGCTGACATCAGCAAGATTGCTATTGTCACTAACGTGGGCAAGGGCGGAAAAAGATTTGGTATGGTAGATTTTCCTTCGTCACCCTGACTTTGTTTTGATAATTTGACCGTGAAGTGCCCTGGTCAATGGCCTTTTTTGGAGACTGGCTTGCATGATCGCGCTTCTTTCTTCGATTCCGATCAACAACCAAAAAAAAGGTCCAGGATTTAGCTCTGCTGGACAAAATGAAGGAGAGGTGGTGTGTTCCCAGCGGTTATAAGTTCTTGTGTGTGGCTAGTGTAGATGGGATAGCAGTAGCTGGACAACTGGGCTACCTTGGTTAGCTACTCAAATTGCATAAGGAACTGCTGCTAAGTTTTGTTGAATGAACCCGCTTTCCTTTCTAGTTGTTTGCTCTTGCTATACGTGGGGCCTGACATGCGGTCTGTCCTGGGCATCACGCACTTCTTTTATTTATTTAAAATTTTTTTAACCTTTCTTATTAGATTTTTTCACAGCATTCGAAAACATTCTTTCTCTTTTTGCTGCCTTTCCTATCTTTTTCCATGGTATAGGGGAGTTCTTCCGGTTGAACTACAATAAGACTATGGGAAGGAGAAGCATTCCTACCGAACAAAGAGATTTAGTGAAAATCACCGAGTGAAAGCAGTCACTTCCGGAGTTAGCTCTGCAGATGAAGCAGGCGAAGGCCTCTGAAGCGGGTTGACACCATCACACGCTTTGATGCACTGACGGCGTGCACATAGCTTTCAGTTTTTCGTCTTGTCCATATGATCTAACTCGTAATTCAATTCATCAGTCTGCTGTTACAGCTAGTGAAGAGAAGATAGATCTCGAGTTTCAGTTTGAAGCCCTAAAGTCAGCTTCTTTTTAATTGAATCCCACCCCTGGTCTAAGCCATTCAACGTGTTTAAGCTAGTGCTTCTGTCTTCTCTGCGATTGAAGTTGCAGTGGTAAGCTAATCCCTTGCAGTCTCAGTCCCCGTCTAACTAGATCTCTTTATAATGCTATAGATTTCCACGATGGTAGGGCTTTAGATAAGATTGGCTAACTCTATTTTAATAGATGGAGATTTCCCTAGGAGTAATCCTTTTCTTCCCCCCTCCAAGTCCAAGCGAGCCCAGGGCTATCAACTCCTCCTTCGGCAAGAAACTACTACTGCGGATGAAAACGAGAACTCAATAGCTCACTGGCTTTCTCACAGGAATTTTCCTTTGCTCGATCCGCTTTCTTTCAAACGGGAAAGCTTACTTCTCCTTTTGATGAGAATTCATACTAGAAGGGGGTCCAGAAAGCAAGGTAAGAAAACTGCCTATTCTATAAAATCCTCCATAAGCGTCTTATATAGGTCTTCCAACAACCTCGTAGAGTCTTCTTTCATATGGGCGTCTTTCTCGGCTGGATCGAATGTCAGGGAACCTTTCCTTTTCTAGTCGTCTTTTGTATGACTGTACTAATAGATTAAAAAGATGAACTCAATAGTAAGAAGAAAGAAGATTGAATAGGGAAAACCCAATCGCAGGGAAGGCAGAAACTTCAACCGCTAAAAGCCGAACTAGCACTTTCCGGTATACCAAGGAAAGCCAAGACCACGGGCAGTTTAACAAAGGAGCAAGAGGGGATAAATTTGAATGTTACTTGTTAGATTTTTAAGTTAGATTCAATAGTAAAGTATACAATAGCTATAGTCTTATTCTTATATGAAATGTTACGTTACTTATTCTATATATTCTTATATAATTGTGATTATAATCCGATACGTCACTATGAAAATTTTATTTGTTATGTTTATAAGTATAAGGTCTATTGATTGCGCTCGGGCTCCTGTATCGGGGGAGCCCTGCGCTTACTAGAATATTCATTCTCAATTCCCCTCTTATTAAAGTAATTTTTCTATCTAAAAAAAGAAAGCGAAGCAACGAAGCGCTAACCAGACTTACAAACCAGAAAGCAAGGAACCGAACCGCTAACCGTACCAACAAGCCGATCAGCCCTCGTACTTCACAATCAATAGCTACGGGATTCGCGAGCTAACTAATGCTAATGATGGCACCCAGATTCTAGCTTAGATCGATGGGCCTTACCAGATTCGCAAAACATCTGACCGGCTACCAAAGACAGGGGAATACCAATATATATTAATATATATATATATATTAATATATAGAATATATCGGGCTTTTCTCGCTTGTTTAGTATTGCTTTTTCTTTTTATAGGAGTAGGTTTAGGTTCTTGCGGGGTTGGCTTGTTAGTCGTAGATCTTCTATCTTTCATATTCGCCTCTGCTCCGACAAAGAAAAAAAAAAGCAAGTAGGACAAAATGACTGAGGTCAAATGGCACGAGTGAGCTCGTCCTAGAAGATTCATACTAAATCTATGCCACTAGCTCGACGTCCCCCATCTCCTTCGAGAAATGGTCCCACTTCTTATTCCATTGCAGCAGGAAATAAAGTAAGAAAGGCAAGGGCCAATTGCTCTGACTTCCCTCGGTCGGGTATCTCTTCCGGGGGGCTTAGGGAAGTAGTTAGCAAGCTTGTCAACAAGTCAAGTTAGTCGGGAGACATGGCTAAGGCTTCTGATTAGAAAGTATTCGAGATCGAGAGAAGCTAGACTTTTGATTCTTCCATGAGCTTATAAAGGCACTGTTCGCCTTTAGGCTGAAGCTGCTGCTTGTTCCTCATGGTCTATTGAAGATTCATGTACCCACCCCTCTACTAGATGAGATGATACCACGACGGACTTATACCTTGTTAGCGACCTTTGTTGCCGATCTAGGATTGCTTGGTCTTTAATTACCTCTCCATCGCTTTATTCCGTAGCTTATCGAGCAAAACAAAATGAGCGTCTTCATAATATAATTATGCTTATATTAATTATTACAATATTTCACCATCAGCTCCTGACAGATTAGATTGTACAGCGCATCAAGGCAACGTATTTAAGTCAAGCAAGTACATCTATGTATTACCCCATTCTTTCTCTAGGCAATAATCTATTCTTTCGCTCAGTTAGGAGCCGAACAGGAATTTGACTGGATTGGCACTCGCCAACCAAGGACCTACTGGACTATCGGCTTTAGATAGTCATCTTCCTCTCCCATCCTAGTTCTCTTTTCTTTGGGACATTATCATTCCCTCGAGATCAAGATAGGCCAGGGGATTTAGTGGATTCAAAAGTCAGGCCAACGACCATAAATAGGGATCGGTCCAGTGACTAAGGGTTTAGCAGTATCCGTTGATCAAGAAGGGAAGCAAGCTAAAGCTACCTTGTACCGCCCAATGGAATAGAAAAAGGGGCTTGTCTCATCTTACTCTTTCACAGGAAAGGGATTTTGAGTCTGGGAGAGGTAAGAGCGCTTTATCCTCGACCCGTCAAAGAAGAAGTTAAAGGAATGCAGTCAAGTCAGTAAGAAAGGCAATCCAATCCGGTAGGAAAGGTGGGAACCAGATCGACTAAAAGGAGAGAGAGGGAGCTGCAGAAAGGACGACTTTCTCATAGATGGAGAGCGGGCGAGTTTCGTTCTGATGCTGGGCTAGCTTCTTTTGCAGGACTGGAAAGACATTTGAAGGAGTTGGAGAGGTACTTTTAAGGGCAAGGCCTTCCTCTCTTCGATCTTCCGGTTTTGGTTTGGAAAGGCGAGAATATCTAACTTCGAGGAAAGGAGTGTAACTCTAATAAGTCAGCCAAGGAGAGGCAAACCAGAATACTCCACCGAAGAAGCGGGATAGTAGTAGCGGGTGGAAACTTCCCGAAGCGAAGGAAGCTAAGCAGATGCCTCTAGTTTACAGAGGCTAGACCGAACGAAGAGGTCTTTCAAACTGACCGGAAAGCCCTATCCCAAAGCTAAGTCTTTGTCCTTGGGCTAAGAGATGTCATTCCCCTGACTATCAGTTTCAAGAGTGGGAGAGGACTTAGCGGACTAAACCTTCCAGTCCCGAGAAGCTAGAGGCAAGACGGTTAGCGTAGTGAAGGCTCCTTCTTTTAGAAGATCGGATGGCACAAAGAAAGCAGCTAACTAAGGAGATTCTTTTCACTCCTCAACAGAATCTGAATCAGGAGATGCTTTACAAGCGGATTTTACTTACTTTCCTGAAGGATATAGGGCAGAGAGGTTACCACCTCAACAGAAGCAACCAGATAGGGATGCTTCTGATACAAGGGAAGAAGATGCTTTACCGAACCGAGGGAACTCACCTTACTTGACTTCGACTACTCGTTACTTCGGAAAGTGGGGAACTCCTTTTCCCTGGCCTAGCAGAGTTGGTTTTTGACTCCTTAATTCCAGTCTATTCGGAAAGCAGGAAAGTCTGTCTTCGTGTCTATTGGATCCTATCCTCTTGGCACCCGTCTTTCAAGGAGTTGAAGCTAGGAGAGTAGTTGATGCTTTACTTCGGGAGTTAAGGTTTGGCAGACATGGCACGGAGTTTACGAGTGAAGCTACTCGACAAAAAGGTTTTGAAGACTTGGCAAAAACCCGAGGCACCAATACCCGGCCTATCTTTCTAGCCAATGCCGGGGGATGTTCTCCATCGTTAAGCCTCTCTTCCTACTCTTACTATTTCTATTTTAATTATAATGGGAAATTCTTCTACTTTGCATTGTGTTTTCCTTTACTAATGTTGGTTCAATTTTGAAAGAGTGAAGAGATTTTTTTTATTCCTATAAAAGCTAAGGAGATTCAAACTGCTCGACTAAGCAGGAACGGAGAGACTTAGTATACTCCAGTGGGCGTCAGGTGGGCATGGTAGGGAAGGCTGGGCATGGAGGAAGGAGGGTGGGGAAGGTTAGAAACAGAAAAAAGAATAGGGACAGGTAGCAGCAGAGTCATCAGCATCTCACTCATCTTTCGCCTCTTGTGAATCATTATTTTATGCTAGAATAAGAAGATAATATAATGATTCAGTAGCGAGGTTCGAATCCTCGTTGTGATGAGCGTCGACGTATTTGCGTAGATTAAGAAGCGAACTTCTAGTTGGATTGGATCTTTGCCGCGATGTGAAAGTAACTAATCTTTTCCGGAGCCATGGTGCCCAAGACTTATAGGGCCTACGAGAACGGGTGTCAAATCAGTAGATCGGAGACTGGATGCTTAGCGCACAAAGAAAGGAGAAGAAGTTCGCTTGGGAAGAACGAGAGTCACCCTTTTCAGGGAGGAACCGTAGCAAGGGGAGAAAGCGTTACATATAAAATGTAAGATTTAAAGCTTTCGGGCGATGCCTCACTACTCCTACACCCTAGTCCTCATCGTAGCACAGATTCGCGAGCCTAACCGCAAACTTCCTGCTCAATCAATACAGCAACTCTGAACAGCAAAAAAGATGTGGAACCTTTTCCAAGTGAAAAACTTATTTTGTCTATGGAGTTGATCTTCAGTCTACTTACTAGGGCTATCATGTAGCTCGCTTCTCTCTGATCACTAGCGCGTGCCTCTTTGCACCAACCCATTCTGCCACTCACCAATTGCAGTTCGCCTCGCTATTTCTCTCTCGGTACACTGCCCCGCCCCGAAGAACCTAGGCATTTTACTCGTAAAGTCTAAATTCCAGTATCTATTTCCGAAGGAAGATTTTTTTTTTTTTTATATTGAATACCAGGAAATCCCCCACAAAAGCATACTCTTATAAGAGCAGTCGTAAGGCCTACATAGTCGCGAATCTATAAAGACCTTTTTCAGTTTTAAGGATTTGAAAAGACTGATTCACTTCGAGGTCCGGCGCGAGCTAAGCGTCCTACCCTTCTTTATTCTCTTTGAATAAGAATGATAGAAGATGGAGCAAAGCAGACTTCCCCTTTGACTACAAGCAATACAGGTTTTCTTTTATATTCTGTTATTGACCTTAGATGCACTCTTTGGATAGAGAAGATCATTGCCTTGATGCGCCAACTCTCTATTAGATACATAGACCCAAGGCTTAACTTAGTTATCTTAGATTCACCTTTCTGACTCTTGACTTGGTGCTATCGTATAGTGGATCACGGCTGCTTAATAAGTAAAAAAAAAATACCCGGAGCGGAGTAGGCAAAGAATCTGCTGCTCTCTTTCCTGCTTACAAACCGAAGCTATTGAGAGTGACTCACTTTCACTCAACTCGTATAAAACAAGGTTCAACTAGCGCTTAGCTGGAAGGCGTGGTGATAGAGTGAATATCGAACCATGAAGAACTAGAACGGGCCTTTTCTTCTGCTGTGTCCGGCTCTTCTTTCTTTAAAGGAAAGCCAGTCCCAAGATAAGAAAGCACTCTCAAAAAGCGAGATAGAGATACAAGCAGTTCCGAGACTACGAGTAAGGCCTCCTACTTAGTAAATATAAGAGGGAGTTTTAACAGTTAACAGGAGATTGTTCTTTCTTATAATTGATTCCAGACTTTCAACCTTTAGCTTGTCACTCTCCCCTACTTCGCTTTGCTTGCTTCAATTGCCGTTCAGAGCCATCCAAGAGCGTACCTGAATCAAACATTTCGTGTGCCTTTTGGAAAAAGGCATCCGTCACTGTGGGTACTTTTTCTTTGGTATATCCGAGGGCTAAATGCAAGTAAAAGAAAACTGACTAGCCAAAAGGCCAAGGCCGGGATAAGCGAAAAAAGGGAAGGCTATTTTAAAAAGTCCTGATCCGAGACTTCTCTTAAGGGAAAACCTGAAAAACGGATTTCGAGCGCTGGCATATTAATTATTTTTCTTTATTATGGCGTTTCCAAGTTGATGTTTTTTTTTAGCACGCGTCCCCAAAAAAGATGTATATTCCGGACATTCTTGGGTGCAACTAGAATAGAAAAAATGGTGATTCGACCCCCCAGTTGATTGATTTGCATTTCATTATGTAACAAAGAGGTGGATCAAAGGCCTCGTCTCTGTACCCTGCCGTAGAGGATGGGCCTTCATTCAAGCGTACAAAATTCTTGTTAAGAAAGATTGGATTAAGCTTAGTCGCTGCTCACGCACGGAGCTCGCCCTCTATTCGACGAGGAGTATAGGGTTTTGCAAGTTCTGCGACTCCTACCGCCGCTGCCATAGACCAAGGTTTTTACAAGTCCAGTGGTGAACCTAAAGGATGCCCGCGAGGGTATCGACCGTTCTCAAACGAACTTCTCAGAATGACCGCTAAAAAAAAACTATTATCTATCATATCAATCACATGTCTGAACCAGAGCTAGGGTTTCACCCAGGAGTGTTCACGAAAGACCAACCCAATCTCGACTTTAAGTGATTCGACCCGCCACATGAAACTTTCGATTTCTATGGCATTGAAAAAATGGAGAACCTTGGTCCCGTGGATGTGACGTGCGAATGACCCTTATGATGCCGTTTGATTGAAGGAATTGGGGCACTCATAACTGGTAAGGACCAGGCAGATGCTCTCTGAAATGGGTTTGTTAAGCATAAAAAGTTTCATTCTGTTTTTGCTTCTATTTATTTATTATTAGAAATGGATGGAATAAGAATGAAACAAGCCAAGAAGGCAGGATTTTTTAATACCTAATCTAATAGGTCATCATTTTTGAAAGACATAGGGGGCCTCGACGATTCTCATTTTGATTCCGAGACTCTGTTTACCCAGTCGATGGGCCCCTTTTTCCTTCCTCACCCTTTCTTTCTCTTTCTGGGACTCTCTATTTTCGCTTTCGACTAATTCTGTTCGGGAACCAGTCTTCCACGCCACCTGTGGTTTCCGGGCATGGTCGTTCTGCTTGGGACATGTCTGCTACGTCTCCAGCGTTCTCCGGGCGAGGGCCCGAAGCAAGGCAAAAATCGAGCATCGAAGTGAGCATATAAGAAGAAGTGCTTAAAACTAAGTAAATGGGCGACCACCTTCAACATGAATTACTTTCTGGAAGCAGGCTATGCCGCCACACCTCCCCTGTGAAAGAGGGCTACGCAGCTGATTCGGTTAATCACATGTCAGAACAACCGCTAGGGATCTATTGTTCATTACCAAGACGGCGCCTCACATAGGGGTAGTTATTCCCCGTATGAAGAAGATAAAAAGAGTAGACTAGACCGGGCATCGCATATCAATAGGTAGAAGCTGATGGCCAGCCGACCAAATGGACTTTCCGCTGATCATCCGAGTCTCCCCAGAGAAAACTCTTGCAAAGACTCTCTATGCTTTCACAGGTCCCTGTCTCCAGTTAGCCAGCCAGCAGGAGCTCGTTCATGACTAAAAGGAATCGGTAAATCTTGCTGCCACACTTCCTCCAAGGAGGGGAGGGCATAGGAAAGCTACTACACCACCATTGTTTGAGCTTATATCGATCGTTAGCTTCACTAATATCTCCCCTTATCCCGCGATTTCTCTTTACTGAACCTGGCCAAAGGATTCGTTTTCCAATGTATATGTCTTAGTTGACAAAGCTGTTTACGTAATAGGCTGCTGGCTAGAAACATAGGAATTTGGAGACAAAGCAAAAAGGGAATGAGCAACCCTACAATCTGAAAGAAAAGAATCCACACGAGGCTGTTCAGTGGGGGGGATTAGAGCTACTGAGTGAGCCAATTAAATCTCGCTAGCCCCTTTATTAGTAAGGAAAGTGAAGGCCGACCAAAAAAACTATTAAAAATTAGGAGAAAGCGGAGCGATCTACGTCTTACGCAGTGACCCAAGGAGCGGTGGTTTGGACATCGAGACCAAAGAAAGGAGATGGCTAAGCGGAGGACCAGCAAGGGTTAGTGTTTCGAAATCAAAGGTCCTGAAAGGGTGACCCGAAGGGAGATCCGGTTCGCCTTCATCGGGACTGCAAGGCTCGAGAGACCTTCGCCCGTGATGATTGGTTCAAATCGAGAGAGCTACCCTTCCATCTTCTTTTCCATACATAGACAATTTATCAACGAAGAGGTCTTTAAGGTGGTCCACTGAGAGGAGAGGGAGGAGTGACTACCTGGAAGAGAACTTCTTTCATCAACTGCTTAATTGAGAAGTGCATACCCGGTAGAAGTAGCAAAGGTCGGAATGGGAGCTGCTCTTGTTCAAATCTCCCCTGCGGTTGCCGTTGAAGGAAGAAGGGCTGCAAGAATGGCGATACCATACCCCCTGCAGTTACCTGTAAAAGGAATGATCTCGGGCATCAATCTAAAGAGAGTTTGGTAGCTTTCCCTTTACACGGGAAATTGCCTTATCTTATTAAAGGAAAAGGAAGAACTCGCTTTCGCTGGGCACCAAGGCTTCTTAAACTCCTAACTTCCCAATAGTTTCGCTACCTTCACTACGTGAACCCCAATAGTTTCGCTATAGCGACTACGTACCTTGTTTGTTTTATTTATTTTTAATAAGCAGTGCTGAGGCCTGGTGTGAACTCCGAAAGGAAAGAGGCTAAACTATCCCATCTCGATCTGATCTCCCTTTCTTGCTTATCTTGGCTTCAAAGCTAAATGCAGCCATTTTTCTATAATACGATCCCATCAAAGCAAATGAAAGAGATTCCACAAGACCTGGTGAAATGAAAGCCTTCAGGCCAGAAAGAATAAAGTACAGAAGTCCAGGAGCAGGCGATCTTGCTAAGAGCTCCTATTCATCTGCACCCGAAAGAAGCAGATTCGTTCACAGGATTTGTGCTAACAGAAAAGAAAGACTTATCCCTTCTATGATGAACTTTCTAACTTCACCTTGGCACAGGCACACTGAAGCGCTAGTCTTCGTAAAAGCATTCCCTCTAAAGTGCCCTATTGGATATCCTAGAGCTCATTCTTTAGTCTTTTATTCCACATCGAATTCGGTATTTGACTTGAAAGCGGAGACAGGAGAGCTAGCCGTGCTTCGTTGGATTGGATAAGACAGAGTGAGCGCAGGGAAAGAAAGAAGCAAAGAGCCGATTCGATAGCATCCCCTTCTTCTTCTTTGACTTCTTTGCCTTAGGCTGCTCCTTGCACTAAATATCGTATGATACATAACTTTATATGCCCTAGAAAGTGAACAAAAAAGCATAAAGCGAAAACCGAAAGCAGTTTAGCACATCCCGATGGGAATGGAAAAGAAAGAGTGAGAGGACAGATTGGTTTACCGGCTGTGTACCCTTTTTGAGCCTTGGACAGCTATTGGAATGATACCAATTGGCACCTTCGCTACTAGTTGAATCAAAGCATTAGTATTGGTGGGCTTGAATACTGGGGCAAGAGCCCCCACTTTATGAGCCAATGTGTCCATTATAGAGAGAGGGGAGTTCTCATTAGGAGAGGAATATCCGGTGGTCTCAAAAGTAAGCGTGATAGAAAGCTAGCCCAGGTGAGATCGTATCCCTTTTGATAGAGGTTCTGAATCCCCCGGGATATCTCGTAAGGAAAATAAGAATAATTTCAGTCCACTGGTTCTAGCCCTGTAGCTGTAGTAGTAAGCCTGTCAGGAAGGTTCTATTAAGCAAACCAGTAAGTTAGTGATTCAAAGTCTAGCCCTGGTGCTGGTGTATGAGAGATTTCATTCTCAGTGAAAGCAGACTCAGAATCCTAAGTAAGCTAGAGTAAGCCAGTCCCACGGGATAGACTACGAATTTAATAAATTAAGCAAAGGGCAAGCATTTGCAAATGAGAATTGACATACATATGAGACAAGCGGCTTTGTAAGGTCTAGTTCAAGACAAACCCTGGCCTATTCTTTATTTTCCCCTATAGGATTCCGCGGATTGTTTATCCAATCGACCCTCTTGCTCCCAAGACGAAGCAAGATATGCTCCTTGAAATATGGATAAGCCCGATAAACCTTTTTTTTAGGATGGTTCATTTCCTTTCCACACCTGTGTCGTACAACCACCTAAAGCGCTTCACTCTTAGCTAGACGAATGCTTCTCACCTGATAATCCCTTCTGCTACTAGCGGAAATCCTTGCTTCGAACTGACTTAATAGGGTGGGGCGGCTAATGAACTTTACTAAACAAGCGAAAAAAGCCCTTTCTATGTCTATGTAAAGCGGCTAATGAACTAATACGACTTTATAGATGGATGCAGGAGAACACTTTGCTACCGCTAGCTAAGGCTAGCCAGAAGTGAGCTCCTTTGTCGACTCAAATTCCCCCCTTCCCTGTCGCCTTTAGCTAAATTAATTGCTTCGCTATACAGCTAAAGAACAACTACGACTGCGACTATAAAGGTGACTAAGGATAACACCCTTGTTTCTAGCCAGCTCCTCTAGTTGAAAGAGAATCCCCCTTTCCTTATCTGTCGTCAACTGACTTATGAGCTATGAATAGCCTCCTATTCATAGTAGATACTATAGTGTCTACTTGTGATGCTTACCTTATATTACCGTAGGTAATAGAAAGAGTTTGAACATATATACTCTCGTTTTTCTCCCAGCCTCCAAATCCGTAGATTCAGAAGGAGCCTCTCCACCTTTTAAAGATGGGAATCAACCCAGATCCGCCTGGGCTTAGCAAGATATGTCATAACCTCCCGAATCAATCAGAGGTGTAGCGGCCGGCCGCCCCCTTCAATGGTTACGGATCCTCCTTTCCTTTGCCCCTGAACCCCAGCCTTTGGAAGCGGATCCCGGTTCACCTCTCTCTACTATATTTATATTTTGAACCAGATGCCTTTCCCTGGGAATGCTATGCGGGGCGGGGAGCCTCGGATTAAGAAATGAAGGAGAAGTTGTTCGTAGGAGCTCCTCCTTCTGCCTGGGCCTTTTGGCCCATATCAACACTTCTGGGGGAAAGGAATAGCTTTCAAAAGATGGATCAATTGCAGCAGGGACTGGACTGGCTTCACTCGCACTCGACTAATAAGCAGGGAGGAGACATCTGCAGATGGATGCCCCAACCTGTCCAATCAATATTTTGTTTGGGTGGATGGACCCTTATCTCAAACTTGAATAAGAAACTATGGAAATCAGATCCATGGAATTCACCTACCCAGATGCATGCCCGACCTTCTCTTTCCCCCTTCTTTCCTCAACAGAGACTGTTGCTTTTGAAGAGTTTCACCTAATCTTGAGATCCGGAGATGGAAGATTCATAGAAGACGACTCGACCTCAGAAGATAAGATGTTGGAACTGCTTCTGGCCTTCCGAACAGTTCATCGGAGCCAGTGAAAACTGGGAACTCCCTAGCTAGTGGTTCCGGAGATCTTGGTCCCTACCTCGCTGAAATGCGAAGATTCAAGAGAAGATGTAAAGGATACCCATTCCATAGAGGTCGACCTTGAAGCAAGCATTAGTCGTTCATCCCCTATTCGAATGCGAAGTGTTGAGATATCCGGGCTGTTAAGCCAAGGACCCCCCGGAGCTTCTCCACCAGAGAGCTGCTTCGGAACCGCCCATTCAAGAGTTGTTCTTCGACCTGCTGCCAGCCCCTAGCCCGGAGATGAAAGCTGCAAGGATTTGCCCTACTATCTGAGGTAGGCTTTCCCTTCTGTTGGATCAGGCACTGAATACCCGGCCAGATATACCATAACCTTGACTTCCAACCCCTCTCCCTTTCCTTACCCTAAAGGGTCAGATCTTTTAGAACCTTATCAGTCGAGTCCGGGCCTATCGGTCGAGAAGTCAACTCCTCCATTTAGCAATTGAGTTGTTTCACTCCTGATCCCCCGAACATCCAGGAGGGAGACCCTTTCAACAAAGTAGGCAAGGCAAGAGGAAGATAAAATGATATTTGATTCCGATCCGACAATAAGGCCAGCGAAGAAAACGGCCGGCTAGCTCGTGCAATCTAAATGAATTCCTTCGCCTTACTAAGCTAGCTTTGTAAGCTAAGGTTCTCCGGGCACCCCCATTTAGAAAGAGGACGTGGATCGATCATGACGAGAATGGACTTCTCCGTAATGTAATGTAATAGAAGAGTCACAGTCTCCCTCTCGACCAGACGAAGGAGATATGAATTCCATTTAGATGGGTAAGGGCTTGACCCTGTCTTCTCGCCTGGAGGCGAAGACTGGCAAAGTTCATCATTCAGTGTGGTCTTCATAGAAAGGAAGGCGTCGCCCAACGAGTGGCAGATTTTGATAGAGTCTCGTTCATAGATAGAGGAAGAGTACGCGCGCTAGCGCGCTACGGCTTACGAAGTGGATCGGATCAGATAGCCCTTCGGGAAAGCAACCGCACATCCAATTCCGATCAACAACTTGGAGGGATGGCTGAGTGGCTTAAGGCATTGGTTTGCTAAATCGACATACAAGAAGATTGTATCATGGGTTCGAATCCCATTTCCTCCGGCACGGAAGTGGAACGGGCGGGCGAAATAACGTGAGAGAAAGAACCTCTTGGTGGAGTCCCCCGGAGGACAGAATAGCACTACTTAGTGACTAGGAGCGGAGAGCCCGTTGCGCGTTCTTTTTGTTTGACCGGCCTATCTTCTTTCTAGTTGCAAGCTCCCTCCGGCCGTCCAGTCCCTTGACGGCTCTCGGTTCTTTAGCATGTTGGGAGATTAGGCGGCAGTTGAAAGAGAGCTGCTCGAAAGCTTGACGAACAAGCGAAAAAAGCCCCATTTTTATTAGTATAAAGGGCTTTTCCCTTACTAGTCAAGTGGTAAGGTAGGGCGCTATTCGATGAAGAAAACAGACTTTAGGAAAGTTGTTCAGGTAGCTCAGCTGGTTAGAGCAAAGGACTGAAAATCCTTGTGTCAGTGGTTCGAATCCACTTCTAAGCGGGCGAAGGGTCCAAAGGACACGTAGCCGGGAGCGAGCCGGATTTTGAAATGAAAGAGGAAGCAAAAAAAAAAAAGATGAGCGCTATACGGCTTTTTGGCCTTGCTGGAGGCAGATTTTCTAAAAAAAGCGGTTGATTACTCGGATTGGTTCTCGCGTCCCTGTGCCAAAAAGGATGGGCGAGTTCGGTTCAAGTGTTCATCGATCGGGTGGATCTATATGCTCCGGGGAGGGGTGAGACGAGGTGTAGCGCAGTCTGGTCAGCGCATCTGTTTTGGGTACAGAGGGCCATAGGTTCGAATCCTGTCACCTTGAATGTGGCGAATTGAATGGGCCTATATCGGCCCATGTAGTAAGGTAAGTAGTAGTAAAATGAAAGATCGGATTGTAGCTCTCAATAGCTTCAAACACAAAATTTGCGCACTTGCGCGTAGATTCTTCTATTCCTTTGTCTTACTCACTCCTTTTAGTCTATTTTTCCCTTTTCAAAGAAAGCCTGGTCTTTGTCTTTTTTTAGCTAACGAGACCAAGCGGTAAACGAGGCACTTCTTTCTCTTCGAGTTGTACACCGCCGTTGCTCGCTGATCCTCACTCTACTTGAATACTTTGAGAACGCGTCTTCAGATTGCTTGGAGAGTATTGGCACGGGTACATTTCTCGGTGGAGGCATGGGATGCGCTTGAATCAGCAGCTTGGTTTGATTAAGATCCTTTTTTTCCGGCTTTAAAGGCTCGTAAATGGTTGCTAGTTTCAAGTCTCGGACGTTAGTCTCTTTAGTATCTAAAACCTGCTTTTCTTTTTTCGCTTCTCGCTCTCCTATCCCTCTAACCAAGAGGTTTCCACTTCTCACTCAGAACAGAAGTTCTCGGGTTCAACCCCCCCCGAGTTGGCAACAGTCGAAGGCTAAGTCCCTGATATAGCTCAGTGAACTAGCCAAGGGTCAAAGTACCAAGCCAATCGACAATCGAAGGTCGAGGTCCCAAGACAAGAGGGTGTGAAGCAAAGCGGTTCTCTGGTGCCAATCGAGAGTTCCGGTGCCAAAGCCTTCCCCAAAACCAAAGGCCGGTTCCCTTTCAAATGAAGAAAGAAGGGGAGAGCAATTGTTTTATCTTCTTCATAAGCTAATAACATCTTCCTTTCCAGCGGCGAGGAACTTTCTCTCTTAAATCAGGTATTCCTGTTCTTGGCACTTTCCTCATTAATAGCCTTTAGGGAATCTGAATCCCATTTGCTTTGCTTGCTAGCGAGTGAGGGAATCGAGGAATTTGGGATGAAAAAGGCTCTGCTCCTGAAATGGAAACTCTTTCAAATAGCATACTCTTTTGTCGGAGTTTGCCGGGTATTTTACTTTATCTGCACCGGTCTAATAGTTCGAGTTCGATGATCGCAAAGGAATTTACTAATAAGGGGCGGCGAGGTGAGGCGACCGGTCTCGCGCCTCGAACCCCTCTCCTATATCTGTGTAAGGCAGCTCCGGTCTTTCCGACTGCTCTCCCAAATGAGGCGATAGTCCTGTAATCTTCCTTCTGGAAGGGTCCCCGACCATTATCCAATCTCTCGGGCCAATTCGTGTGATTCACGCGGGGTCGTGTTTGTGAGCCATATCGAGTGAAAGGGAAGCCAATTCCACCAGTGGCTCAACTTCAGGCCTCCATGCTGCTTTCCTAGTTCGTTCGCTTCCATGCCATTTCCATCCGCATTAATAGTTTAAGTTTTTTCTCGTTCCGCAAGAGGAGTGCAAACAGGTTTGCGCATGCTGAAGGTTCGGGGGCAACCCTTCTCTACCGCATTTATGGCCCAAAGCCAATACAAAGGATTTCGGCTCCATCTTGCTCGAATCTTACTGTACCCCAGAGGAAAAGGGAATTTTGTGCTGCGAAGGTGGGACCGGTACACACGGATAAGGACTATCATGAGGCTCTATGTACTTCATTCCGTTTACCCCGCCTTCCGAATTCGACATTTCCCATTTTCCGTGGAAGAAGTAGGATTCAGGTGATAACGGGGATAGCCATTGCTGTGGGTGAGGGAGAGATCATAATTCTCTCTAGGTGATCCTTCAAAATCATAAGCCTTTCCGGCGATCTGCTTCATGAATGAAGGGTGGGTGCGCGAAATCATCGATTCTAAGTGCTAATAAGATGGATTCCCCTCCCCTTAAATCAGTAGGGCAAGTCAATTTTACCTTCCCCACTGGAGGATCCCGTAATCACTAGATTCTTTCGAGGGCTTGGTTTGGAGATAGCTGCAGGTTCTGAAATGCAGACTCCTCACTACGGGGTCGGATGAAGGGATTCGAAAGACAGCATGGATCGGGGAGAGGGGAAATTTTACAGCTCTATTGATCGAGAAAGCTTGGGCGGGTCCCCAACCATTAGCACATTATAAGATTCAGATGACTAATTGGCTGGGAATCATGAATTATCACGTTTTGCCGGTCAGTGCAGAATGTTGCTCTACCCATTTCTTCTTTCCCTTTATTAGTAAGTAGTCAGGGAGCTAGACGAAGATCGACGAGTTGTCTTCTTTGTGATTTGCAAACGGTTTACCGTCATCCCCGAACAATTTGGCTGGAGTTGCAGAGGGAGAAAGGTGAATCCGCTCATGATGCGTGGAAAGTAGGGGAAGAGTATGATTCAAAACCGTCTGTGATAGATCACGTCGAACTGAAGCACTTAAGAAAGAAGCTGAGAACTTTTGGTTGATTTGATGCTCATTCTGACACGGTTCATAAGGTCACAGCACAGACATAACCCGTGCTACTAGTCAGGCTCATCAAATGCAAACATGGCTCATGGTGGCCGTAGTAGAGGCCGCAACACAGGAGTTATGCACAGCCTCGAAATCAGACTCAAGGAAGATTTTTTTCCAAAGAAAGCATTTTCCGGAGTCAAGAGTGGAATGCTTGCTTTTCGGGCATGGGCAGCAGAGCTCTCGTGACTAAGCAACAACCCCTAGCATACTTTCGTCGATGAAGCAGAACGAGTTCAATGAACAGTCTTAGGTCAATGAGTTCGAGTTCCTATTTCAAGAAGTCAAGGGAGTTTCCTGCCCTATGGAGGAAGGGGAGGATGTGGACTGAACTGAACGGACAGGCCGATTCTGATGCCGATCGTTAGAGGGATGGATGGAAGTGCTATGGACGGACCCAAAGTTGCTCACCATGGACCAAGATAGGGACCTTCGGTAAGCGGTATAAATTCTCTAATGCTGAAAAGCTCCGAGTAGTGGAAAAACCCAGATACGAATATGTTGAGTAGCTGGCGGCGAATTGTTGAGCCCTTATGCAGCGTCCCGAGAAAACTAGGTAGATCCAGGTTTAGATTGAATCAAATATTCTTTTCTTAGGATAGGCCCCTTCTGGAGAAGTAGTTCGCTCACTTCCACCAGTTCTTACTTCCTACGGAAGTGTAGCCATACTTTCTTTCTTGGAAAGATACCCCCGTTGTCAGCCACGGTTTGTTTGAGATCCGTTGCTGGGCATGTGAACTTCGACTTCTTAGTAAACGGGCTTATTCCAAAGATCCCTGACTGTCTGGGAGCAAAATTTTTTTATCTGCGGCGTCATGAAGAGGAATATAGGTACCAAAAAAAGCCTCAGCACTTGAGGGCTAAAATAGGCTAACAATCAGGTTTTCCTTCCAAGATCTTGAAGAATGGTCAATCAGATCAGCCACCTTTCGGACATTAATGGGCTGGGCCGCACCTTCTTTCGGAGTGGGGCGAAAATTGGGGAGTTGAGGTAGCCATGGTAAATCAGGGGGTAGGCGCACGAAACGAAAGTGAATCATTGATTGGAAGTTCTACAAAGGCTTTCCCTCTCTATCTCCTACTGTCAAGAAGACCTAACATCTACAGCTGCTATGCCTATCTAGGGGAATCCGTTTCCTCTCTTCTTGATGTCCTTGCCTTCTTCGTGAAGTCCTTAGAACTACCTCTTATTCTTGCCCTGAAAGTCTGACTTCGTTCTGTTACGGTGTGGGGTTGTTGTCTCGAAAGGGTAAGCGACTTGGCCTTGCTCTTTTAGGGGCAAAAGGAGTTGTTTTTGCTCCAGGGGTCACAGGGGATAAGCAGGGGCTTTCCTTGCTTTACTTAGATAGGGCTTGCTGTCTTGCTTGAGAGATAGTGACGCTTTCGACTTCCTTGAAGAAGCCTAAGAGCTCGAGTCTGAATCTAACCTACAATAAATGGATTATCGAGAAGAACCATTTCATGAGACAAGCTAAAGCCCAACTGGATTTCAAGGATTCCAATAAGTTCTACGCTTGGTTCCTCTCTCCAGGAAGATAAGGGGCAGTCTATACTATATATATTATTTCAGTATAACTCGAATCGTTCACCTTAGACTTAGCTTTTCACTTACCTCAGAGGACTATGAAAAGACATAGATAATGGTAGGAAGATGCCGCCCTATATATAGGTATATTGCTTCGCTTCGGCTAGCTACATTTACCACGTGTTCCTCAATCTTCTTAACTACCTTAGCTAGAGGTAATATTACCTACCGCCAGAAGTCTGGATTGCCATCCCTCAATCCTGCTAGTAATAGAAGACATAAGCTCTTGGAAATAAGAAAGATTCTTCCTTCCCCGGAGCAAAAAAATATTTGACAGGAAGCTGTTTGGGAAAAAATCTAGTCCAAGAAGCAATTATTTCAGAACCTGGAGAAGTCTTATCTGCAGATATAAAGCAACTCTTTGCCTTGTTCTTTCTGTGCCCTGAAGAAAATTCATAAGCTGAAAAGAGCTTCATAACCTGATGCAAGGATTTCTTTGATCCATTCCATTAGTGAAAACCAAGATATCATCAGCAAGCATATAGTAAAGTAAATGAGAGATGTAAGAGTTGGTGTGAGATACTCTAAAAGGTAGAATCAAGCCCCTCTCAATTTGAAAAGTTCAGATTCCTGGAAAGAACATCCGGAGCTATAATAAAGAAAGCTGGAGAAAGGCTGCTGCTTCAGTGTCCCTCCGGTGGCCTTTCAGACTTGACAAAAGCATTCAGCTGCCCAGAGATGGAATACCAACAATTCTTTATACAAGCAGACATAAGCATGCATGGCTTAAGATTTATTTATAAGGAAGCTTTCAAAGACAAAACAAACTATTCTCATCCGTGTAAAAGTTTAGAATTCTTCTTTCTAATGCTAATGGATGATGTCCCTTGTGCATACCTTTTCTGCTTTGCTTTCACCGATCCACCTTCTTCCTCGGGCAATAAGCCCAGCCCAATAAAAAAATGAATTCAAAGAAGAAAGCTACTTGACTAATGAAATCAAGCCCGCTTGCGCTTGATCCAGGGCATACTTATAGGCAGATTCATTACATTATTAAGGAATGGCTTTACTAGCGCCACTTGCCCCTCTTTTCATTCATTTTTTTATTTTCATCTTTCCCCATTTCAGGTACTAAGGCGATCGCTTAAGATAGAAGTGCTAAGTCAGATCACTACTACTTTAGTGACTTTCTTTGAGATGCTTTTTGCCTAAACATGTCTTGCCTTGTGTGAAGCAAAGTGATAGCCTCCTTCAGGGGCTGATCCTCGTATGCATCGCACCAATCCAATCTCTGCATTTCTTCCATTTATTGCATTTATAGCTTTCTCCTTCTGCTTGCTTTCACTATCCAACGATTGGCACATAAATTCATAACCAGAAAGTTGAGAAAATGAGGTGAAGTCTTGACTTGAAAGAGGAGACAGGTGCCCGATTCGTCCCTTTAATCTCACCCACCCGATTCCACATAACTCTATCCTTCTCTCCCACTACGATCGATATGAGAAAGAGCTCATCAGAAAGAAATCCTAACGTACTAGCAAGCAATTCTACGTTCTTTCTGCTTATCGCTTCTGACTTTATAGCTGTACCAACCTATTTTTATTATCCGGTGGGCCGCCAAATCGCTTGTCCGTCTTCTTCTTTCCTTTAGGGGAAATCCCGCTTCAAGCCATCGCAATGAGTCTAATTAAAGAATGCAATGGTAGCGGGTGCCCTGATCGTGGACCACCCTTACCTTACTCACTCCGCTCGCCTCCTTAAGGCAGTAGAAAGAAAAGAGCATTCTGAGCCTGAGAAAGAGAATCGATAGTACCTGGAAGACCAACTCAATTGAAGATCCACTTCAGATCTAATAATAGCATCCCTTGCTTTGGAAATAGCTCTACGCCGGCCAATTCCAAGTTCTAAGGTCAGTTCTCAAAAGTTTCAACTTAGACTTAGAATGCAACACAATAAGAGGAAAGCTTCTAGCTGGAATAGACCAATAAATTCTGAGCAACAAAAGAATGGAGTTCCTGATGATCCACTTTGACAGCAGGCAAGGAAGTCGGGAAATCACCATTCACCAAAAGCCTATCCAACCTTTGCCAAATTCGTTGATGCCCATTACACAAAGTCAAAGTACTGCCATTCTAACTATGCCCGACCAGCTTGCTGAATAAAAGAACGGAATTCCTGTGGAGGCAAGGGATTTCTCGAATGCTTCCACCTCCAGCACTCTCTGTGCTATTAGAAAGAAGATTCAAATCAGCCCCTAATAACAGGGCATGGAATTGGAAGCAGAGTTATTCAACAGATATGACCACAAATAAATCTATTCTCCCCATTTTGGTACATTTAGCGTAGACAAAAGAAGGAATTCCGAAAATAGACTCCTTTCCATGAGCTTGGATCGAAGACGGAAATGAGTAGTGCAGGAGCAGGAACAGAATAAAGATCCTCAACCTCATAAGGAAAGGGATCGGGAACAGCTGATGTTGCAGCTGCAGTTTCGAAGGCAGAAGACAGAGACAAGGTACTTTTATGAGTCTGAAAGAAGGTCTAACTAAAATCGATAGGAAAAGAGATTACTAATTGAATTAAGGAAAGGGGGTTAACTACCCAGATAGAAGGGCCAATAGGGATAGGTATTCTGGTACTAACTAAACAATAAAGTAATGGGATAGACCTAATTCTGAGATCAGATTGAATGTCTTTCCAGAAAGAGTTCTGAGTTCACAACCGAAAGAGGATCAATATCCGGATCAGGGGAAGACATACTTGCTTCCGAATAAGGATCGGGTTTAGTGGGAATGGCCTAAACAAAATTCGCTTTCGAGCTAACTGTATCGGATGAAATGGCAGCAGAGTCGTGAACAGGAAAAGCTTCGTTCTTTTAATAAGTAGCTGGGTAGCCTCCGATATGGCTAATTAGGTAGGCTATTAAGTCAGAGATGGGCCTTGAGACGGGATCAACTACTTAACTAGTGGCCTATCGCTTCTGTAGACTATTCCTGGTGAGTTACCTACCCGAGCCCGAAGTCGCTTAAGGGAAAAAGAGCAAGCAACTGAAGACATCCATCGCTTTCTTCCTCCAAGACTATGCTACCATTAACTTAGCATGCTAGCACGCCTAGCAACTTTCTTTCGAAAAGACTAAGAATTCCTCGTCCCCTAGGAAAGAGAATGACCATTCCACACTAGTCTGCTCTTCCTTAGGGCCAAAGTACTACTGACTTTGAAGCATATGAAATAGCTGCGCTTATGCCTCCAACATCAATAGCAGCGGAAAAGATCACAGTAGCTGAAACCAAGGGTGAACCGTCGACTCAAGCAAGAACAGCAGTTGCAACAAGCTCTCACTAATTGCTGCCCATGTTCATCAATCACGCTAGTCGAACTAGAGCTACAGCCTGCCTTACGATAGGAGGGAGAATTTCCACTGCTCTGTCTTCCTTTTTTTTTTCTAAAATCTCAACGTGGGATTGCCGGGTGTTCACTCAAACTCAAAACGAATTTCATCCCGAGGTGACTTCGCTAGACTTGCTTTTAGTCTGATAGGAAATCCAACTCACAGTCGTAAGAACGGAAGGCCTAAGCTAAGACCGCTTATTCCTTCTCGAAAGCGAGTCCTAATCAGTCTTCCTTTCTTTCTTACCTTCTCACTTTCCGCGCCGCCCCTTTATAAATCTTTAACCCTTGTTGATTGAGGGGTATAAGTACTAATTTCAGTCTATCGGGACTTAGAGGTTATAGATACTATACTTAGTGAGTTGCCCTCGGGTCACTGAACTACCTTTAGAGAGGGGGCTAGTTAGAGCTAATTCGGTAAAGGAAAGGCTTTAGCCTCTAAGACAATGTGAATTGGAAAAAGATTCCTAAATGTCGGAGATATAGAGGCCTTATTAGAATAACCTAGCATTCCTGATTCACCGAACATGTAAACCTCACCGATTAGTATAGATGATTTAGTTGGTCAACCATAGAGATGGAGCCCGGCCACATCCTTTGAAATGGAATGCTTGTTTGGAACAGCCAGATATTGGGAGACGTGCAAAGAAAAGGCATATTAGAGTATGGATGGCTCTAAGCTCAAGACTCAGCACTTAGTTGAGGCGTAGATGTCTGCAAAGAGAAAACCTATGCCTCTCTAACCGGCATTTGTCCTTCAGTCCTTCGGGGAGGCCAGTTGTTCGTCTTGGAGAGAGCGCTCGCTTTTCTCACTCAAGTAGGGCGCCATGCTTCTTAGACTGAGTCAACGCGCCTATTTACTGTGCGCCTATATGTTATCTAGGAACCTGAGAATATTCAAGGACTCGTTACCCGGCAGGGTAAAACAAAGAGCACAGAGGCTCCGCAGCAACAGGAGCCACAAAGACGATTGTAGAAAGATACCAGGATTAGACTCAAAGAATAGCAGCGGTACTCTCCGAAGTAAGCCCTCAAAAGAAAGGTGCTACACTAATTGTAGTAACCAGAACAGGGCCTCGGCCCCAGATGCTATGGAACACCTTTCCTTCCTTGCCAAGGGCAGCTGCTCGACCAAGCAACCAATTACCACCCTAAAACGTAGCCACTCACCTGGGAAAAATTCCTGCTCAGATCTCAATCCTAGACTTTTTCTCTTCTACGCCGTCCTTAGGCAAGCTCGGTTGTCAAGGGAAAGGCTCCACTATCAATTGGAAAGAGTTCAAGTTCAATAGCGCTTCCTGTCTTTTCAAAAATCCCCTTCGTAGCAGCAGCGGCACTCGAGTTCTTAGTGCCAGGTGCAATAAGTACGCCATTTCCAAGCGTCCTTGTGAAGCGTGCGTCATCTCTTGTCTGAATTGAAGGCATCTCAATTACTACCTAAGGCCTCTCCGACCGCGGTTTACGTCTGATTCAATTCTCCCTTGCTTCCTTCTTTGTTTCGTTAATCTATTTAAGTAGTTATTAGAGTACGTACTGGTAGCCTTTAGCCTTGAGTTCTCTTCTATCTATCTGTATAGGTCACCCCTTGCAATTCAATTGGGACAAGGCTCTATCTTCTTTCTTTGTTTATCTGTCTGCGAGTACCCTCTATTGCTTACTTGTTTACATTTTTTTTTAGTTATTGACTCCATTCATTGGTATGCCGCGAATCCCACCCTTGTTCAATCTACTCCTGCCTCGCCAAGTGCTCAATCAGTAAGACGACGAGCTTCTTGCCTTGAAAGACTACTTCCTTTGCCCTCTGAGCTCTCTCCTTTCTTTCCGGAGTGAGGCAATGAAGATTGTATGCCCTCCTTTGTTTAGTTAGTAAGAATATGCCGGTTCTCTCATTGAGAGGTACTAGGGTCCAGTTACAAGTCTTGATAAGAGGGTAGGTGTGCACCTAGCGTTCGAAGTTTCTCTTTTTCCTTAAGCGACACCTCTTCGGTCTAGCGGCTAATTTCTTTAATTGGTCGATAAGTGACCCTCTTCAAGCTCTTTTATAGGGGAAACTACCGAGAATTCTTTTCTCAAATAGTCCTTTTTTTTAGACCGGATCTCTCATAGGTCAACTTAAAAATGTACAAGAGCTCTGGTAAGGCTCGCCTCGCATAGGCTATGACTCTGAGCTCATCTGGGTCTAATAACGCCAATCCACTCCCAAACAGGATGAAACTGAACGCAGAAAAGCCTAATGGAACAAGAAGGAGAGCTACGAGCTTGCTCGTAGCCAGTAAGTAGGGAGGTCCATTTGCAGTCTAGCGAGTCAAGGGATGAGAGCGAAGAAAGCGGTTTTTCCTCAATAGATAGGCTCACAGCTCACGAAGAAGACGAAGACCTCGCTGTCTTATCCCGGCACAAATGCCCATTTAGATGTTGGGTGGTAGCTGTTTTCAAGAGCCGATACCCCAAAGGTAAAAAAAACCTGCCCCTATTGAGTAAGGGGGGTAAGATCCTATCTGAATGAGTAAGAGCTCGGACTTGAGGAATAGGTGTAAGGGCTAAAAGCAGGTAGAAAAGCTAGAATAAGTAGGAATAGTAGCTATAACGAGAAGAAGAGTTCCATTTTGAGTCTTAGAATGGATCCATGAACAGAGCTAGGGGAACCTGCGCGCGCAAAAGAAGTGCTACGGCCAAGAACCAAAGGAGGCCAACAACGACTAAGGAGCAGCCCCAGCGAAATAGAACTACGACTCCGCGTAGGGCGAAGAGATTCGCTCACAAAGGATGTGACGCACCCGTCGGCCTCAGATGGACGAGACAAAGAGCGCAACTCCACTCCTGGGCCTGGGGCGAGAACTCAGAGAGGTGGAGATCCGGACAAGGCTAGAGCCAAGCAGAGGGATGGAGTAGGGGAAGACTAAGGGAAGACCGGTTGGTGAAAGTAGGCACGAGTGGAGAAGCAGGTGTGGAAGTCGAGTCTAGTATAGTTTTCGTCGGCGAGTAAGAAGCAAGCGAGAGTGCAGGCTCGCCCAGAAAGCGAGCCGGGAGCGCTCTCCATGAGGGATGAACCACAATCCAGAGGGAAAGGGAAGAGCGGCCGATCCACCAGCGGGTGATACGCGAGCGAGACTGTCAGTGAACCAACCAAGTAAATCCCTTTCCGCTTTGCACTCTAGTTCTTTCTTTATTTTTAGCCCTTTACAGCCACGTGCGATAGCACTCCTTGCCCCGGAGAAATTCAATGGAATAGATTCGTTACAAGAAAAGCTTCCCTTCTTCTGGCAAAGAGAGTGCATTTCTTGATTCAATTTGTCTTATTGTCGCCCTTCTCTCTCTTAGAAGAGGAGTGCATTTTTTGAATCAATCGGCCACAGAAATGAGTTTCAAATGTCTTTGTGCCTACTTTGTTCATAGGCGATCTAGTGGGTGCTTAGTCTGTCGACTCTATCTCAACAAAGGAAGAATCGTTCGTTCAAGGCAAAGTCCACTTCGCTTCTTTTTCGTCATGTCAGTAAGAAAATGGTATAAAAACCGGGAAATTTTTATATTTTTCTTCATGTCACCCTTGTGTATTGGCATGAACAGTGCGTTTTATCGAGATTGTTGGCATCCAAATCTTGTAATCACATCTCCATGGTGAAAGAGAAGGGAACAAGCAACGGGCATAGAATAGAGAGGCAAAGAAAGAAGGCAAGCTGAGGTGGAGGGAAGCTAGGATCGACTCGGTCTCTGGAGCTGTAACCATAGTTTGCGAGGGTCCGAAGGAGAAAGTCGTAGCTTGTGTGTTTCTGGAATCTGGATTGGCTTCGTCTTCCGTACCTTCACCTAATTCACCAACGTGACCGACCTCAATGTCTCAAATAACAATGGATAGGTCAATTTTAAATTTCCGATCTTTCTATTTGACTCAGTTCAACTCTTTCTTTCGTGTGTTCCCGGGAAGGGATGAAATTCTATCAAAAATGGGATATATCGCAATCAGCTTGATTAACCCTGGCTATTCCATTTCCGAGATCGAGAGTTCCGAGGCTTGATAGAGGCTTTGATGCCGAAGCGAAGGTAGAAAGGAATGGGATGATATCGGGTGAACAGAATAGATGTGCCAGCTGCAGCTGGAGTAATTGGATAAATTAATGCAATAGGGGAGCTTCAAAGCCCGCGTAGGCAGCTGCATCTTTCGAGAAAAGTAAAAAAGTATCAAAGGTGGCAAGCCGCTGGTACGGCCTGAGAGTTCAGGTTCTCCTTTTCGGGAGGAAAACTCATTCAATGACCAGATGAAAAATGGCTTTTGAAAGCGCCCTTCTTTCCTTTATGCAACCACTTTTCGACCTTATCTCCAATCAAATGGAGAGGTCACCGGGGCTAGATCAAATCATAGAATATGGTCTTCTCAACACTCTTTCCTCGTCCTCTTCTGGCCCATCGAGGTATTTTAGGATCCAGGCACATATAAATAGCGGTGTTGGCATTTTGAGATTCCGATCCTGTGGCGTACTTCTTCAGTCGAGAGGTGAACCCAAGAGCGACATGTCCGGTCTGCTGTTGGACCGGCGAGCGGTATGCTCGTGTCCACCACATAATTGGAATGCAATCGGGCATTTTGCTTCTAGCGCCTCTAGCAGCCAATAAGGATCAGGAGGGGCAGACGCTCCCCAAAACTTGTGTGTCGAGCAAGCTGTTTCATTCTGTTTTTGCGTTCGGGATCAGAGTTTTCCAGTTCTTCAGGAATAGCGCCATTAAAGGAAAGCAGCTTTTCCGAGTTGCTTGTGTCAAGCAAATTCGATGGTATTGAAACAAGCCAAAAAGAGAGGTTCAACCCCGAGGGTGATTCTTTCGATTCGGGATCAATCAGAGCTCTAGTTCATCAGGAATAGCCGGGAAAGAAAGTGTCTTGTTCGGCATGTGTTACGAAAAATCCTCGATAGGTTGGTCGAGAAGGGGCATTCCCCAGATCATTGTCAAGTGAAGGAAGATCAGAGCCGACACCAAGCGCAAAGGTCAAAGTGTCAACCGCGGGTACAACCTCTCATCAAGGGTCGTATGAGATAAAAGGCCTTCCTTTCTATTTGCATGAAAAACACCCCTTGCTATCATGCCTGAGAACCTGATGGACAAGCGGGATTTTGTAATTCCACGAATCAAATAAGGTAATTGTCTTTTTTTTAAGGTTGAAATTATCGTATTCTCTATGTACATGTTCCTGCGGTGAGGATATCAAACGGGAAAGCTAGTCGCAAACAAACTTTCCCAGACTTGGGAATAGGCTTTGTAGCTCGTCTTTCTGGAATAGAGTCAAGGTTCGAAGGATTCCTCCAATCAATCTCCCCCTTACTTAGCTAAGGCATCCGACATAGCAAAGAATGTTACAATGTTAGGTGAAAGTACCACGGCTCACTTTCTTTGCAAGGCATACCACCGCGTTGATAGGTTTGTGTCACCTCTGACGGTTGGCTTCCCCTCGGAACATCTAAATCCCTTCTATTCCCTCTTTTGGATGAATTGGTTCTTTCTTTTTTCGTTTTTTTTTGGAGTCATCTCATAATATAAGAAATAGAATAAAAAGCATATTGTTCAAAGCCTCCTCAGATCTCCTTACTAGGAAAGGAAAAAGGATACACGACGTTGTAGAAGGTTGTGCGGCATAACCAGAAGATGAGGATGGAAGACGCGATCAATCAATATATTAAATATGAGAATCGGGTTCATATTCTCTTAAGAAAGATCGAAAGTATGAGAGGAGTCGCTCCTTTCGTTTATGCTTTTGAACCTGAAGGAGTAGTGGCATTTAGGCATTCTTCCTCTGATGATTGGGCAAGTAATGCATAGATGGGAATATATGGGGGAAAGAGAGACAAGCGAAAAGCAAGGCGACAAAGGCCAAAGATAAGTAGAAAAGCACTTAGACGACTCTTTCGGTAATCCCTCATCTTTTCCTTTAGAGGAGGGCTACTTCCTGGAAGAGAGAGTTGGTTGCGCTTTTTAATGAGGAAAGTGCCTGGCCTGGAAGACCATCTTTAATATAGAAAGTTCCTTGCCGAAAGCAATCCAAGGCTCTCTCAAATCAAAAAGGCAGAAGAGGAAGAAGAGAATCACATAAATAAAGGTACGTAAGTCGCTTGCTCATGGGTCACTCACTCCCTTTATTGCCTTAAGAGTGGCACTCGATTGGCGATGGTTCGATTCCTGAGATTGAGATCTCCGCTATTCTCATTTGTCTGCTGGTGCTATGCCTTCTAAGTAATCGCATTTGGCTCCCGGGAATGGATTAGAGATCAGAGTAACCAATAGAAGGAGAGTGACGACTATTAGCCAGGAGTGAAAAGCCAAACAAAGTCAGGGCTATTCTCTTTCACTGCTTTGTATTGCGTCGATAAAGACTTCTTTCCATGACATGCCCCGCTATCTATTTTACTGGAACCGGGCCTTAAGCTTACGGGCGGCCTCTCTAAGAAAAGAAGTTTGGGGGAATCAGGAAGAGCCGCTCTTGCAATGGATTCCTCAGCAGCGAATGCAAAAGAAGAAAGAAGGAAGTGCTAGCTCAGAGGTGCCAACTCAATCAGCTGTGAACGAATCGGAAGCTCTTCCGAGAATGACCAGTTTCATTGTTTTCGATGAACCACCTCACTAGCCGTTCTTTTTTGAAAGAAATCTCCTACTTCCGGTCGAAGGTTACGGATCAGATGTACGAGACGAGGTAGACTTTTTAGATTATCTAAAGTAATATTGTAGCTAGTCGGCTTACAGGGGTTTAGGGGTGTACCCCCCTTCACCTTAAGGCCCGGACAGGAATGATAGCAAGTTCTGAGTCTCTGTTGCAGACTGACCCCGTGTAACTGACTTCGAGTTACCGCTTTTCTGAGTTTAAGTTGCAGCCTGCTGCTGGTTCAGTTCTTGATTGAAAGGTTAACCTTTATCCTCTTTTTCCTACCAACATCCTTAGGTGCCTTTGCGAATGGCTAAGTGCTCTCCCGCCTTTGGGCTTCTTTTACAGCCAAAGAACCACTAAAGGAGCGAGATGGGCGGGATGCCAAAGCTGAATGGATGACCAGGAAAGAAGGGAATGGCTAAAAAGAAAGAATTCACTTTATAAGATACTGGTTCGTTCCGTCAGATACCTTCTGAAAGGGATGTTTTATCCATTATTTTTTCGAACTAGAACTTCGGGAGAGACTCCAAGACTTTAGCTACTTGATATTGAATAGCATTGGACTGAGTAAAAGGGACTCACTCGGTGAGAGCTCTCTATCTCTGTCAAACTTCTTTATTCCTCCAAGGCGGAAGAGGGCACTTTGAGGACCACAGAGGGTTTAGGTAGCTCAGGCATAGATGAACATTCTCTCATCGGGACAGGATATTACTATTCGGATGTCAGACTGACATACTTAGAATTCGATGTGTTAAGCATGGCTCCCAACCGTGGGTAGACCGATTGTCGGGAATGAATAAACTGGCTTGACCGTAGATACATTGAAACTTGTACCTTCTCTTATTTAACACGAGCCAGGAAGTGGAAGACCCTTGATGGGATTCTCCTCGAACGCTTCTTCCTTTTGCTCCCAGCTACCTCTCAGAGGCGTCAAGAGTTTAGTGGAATCAGAGCTTCTTCAAGCATTCCCATAGAGGTAAGACCAACCGGAGCCAACCCAGCTCTAACTCCAGTAATCGGACCCGACCCCGGCAGTACTAGGTTAATTTCCTTTTTAATTTGAATTTAAAGTAAGCTGAAAAGCACTCTCAAAAGCGACTTTAACCTTCAAGGGAGGAGAACTGATAACAGATAGCAGCCAGGGGATCCTCTTTTACCAAAGTAACTATAACGATTCTAACTCCATTCTAACTTCTTATCCGTTCGCTGGCGGACGCCGAAATGTGGACTAAGGGAGGGTAGTACCACTTATCGAAGAACTAGTAAGAGGTCTTCAACAACTTCGCATCGCTTCACTCCAAACTGCTTCCCGATACCGATGAAAAATATAAATTAAGATAAGATTCACTAGGCAATAGAGGCAGAAAAGAAGAGTGCGCACTCTATCTTTATATTAGACTCCAAGATTCTATCTATATGTGCGGGACTTCTAAGATTCAGTAAAGACAGCATTCTATACTCTTAGCCCCGGAGCTCAAGGAATCTTCAACTCTAGAATAGCTTCCTGAACTACTTAGCTCTTTAGTTGCTTACCCCAGTAGCTTTCTTCCTTGTCCATATGAGATGATCCCGTAACCGCTCTCCCCGACTATCCCGATTGCCGAAGGAACTTGCTTGCCAACTTAAGGGGTCGAGCCGAGCAATCCAGACTTTCAACTAACCCATTTGAGATAGACTTTGCCTAAAAAGTTTACTTTGACTATATACTACAACAACCTAAAAGGTTGATCTCTTTCTGACTATCCTCTACATCCCTCGATTGTCATTTGCCTTTCAATACCTATGCTTTTTCCTTTCCTGCCAAGGTTAAGGCCGGAGAAGAGATTAGTCGCTCAGTTCGTTCAGTCTCGGATTCTTTGAGGAATGGGCTTACCGATCCATCACTTCACCGTTGAAACAAAGTTGGATGTCCGATTAAGATAAGAGTGCTATGGTGCTGGTGTAGAAAAAGAACTTGGAATGATTACATCATCCACGAGAATTAAACAAAGAGAAACTCAAAACTGGAACTTTCCTTCGATTATGAGATTTCTAGAAGAAGGGATTGGCGAAGCTCTTAGTTCGCTGGGTTAGCAGTGCACTATCGGCCTAGTAGGCTATGTTCCAGTTAAACAAAGCTCCATTCTCTGTGCCAGATAGCGAGACTCCTGGCCTATGCGACATTGATCCTACGCTTCCGCTTACGTGAAGTAAAAGAAGCTCCGTTCTCGGTAAGAGCCAAAGACAGACGGGGGGTGATTCCATTCACTTCTTCAACTGCTAAGAAGAATAGCCTTTCTTCCTATATTCCTAGTAGGACGAAACCAAGACACTCGCTTCCACAACGAGAACTGACTTGCAGCCGCCCTGCACCGATTTATGTACGTACGGGTCATGGGAAACCTATTCAATGGTATGATCGCCGGTGAGCCAGTACTTTCTGTCTCGACTTGAACTCGATTGACTTGTATGAGTGGAGCTGGTAGACCCATCCACCAATATCTAATTGAAGGGTAAATATACCTCGAACCTTATCCAAGCTGACCTAGCTGACATCAGGTGTATCTAATTGGCTTGTCCATATTTCATGGTTCAAGTCAGTTGACTCTACTCTATCTACGATGCATCGAGGTTGGTAACGCGTTGTCTATGGCAAGCTTTCCACTCACATATTACTAACTACCTTCTAGATTAGATAAGCTAAACAGTACCAGCTACAATGCCCATTCATTTCTGGAGATGCCCGACTCCTTCTCATCCTATCAGTCCATAGGGAGATCTGCCTTGCCTTACCCGTGCTTCCCTTCTTTTTAGTCGAGGGCTTACCCAACCGTTCAGGTCTGCCCATAAAGAGAAGAGTAGACAGTACACGTAATGGTCCGCCAGGAACGAAGAATAGCTCAGCGGCCGGATAAACCTTGATGAGAATACCAACCCTCTTCCTTTGTCATTTACTGAAGCAGAAATAGAAAGGAATAGCCCTGCCCGCCTTATGAAAGAAGCCTCACCGTCAGTCTTTGCTCTCTCTGGATCAGTAAGTAAGTAAGAAGTAAAAAAAAAGTCTCTCCCAGTAGTGGGTCATCTATCGTAGTAAAGGAAAGGTGCGCAAATGCTTTTCAGCCCCTCACTCAACCAGCAAAGCTGCCCTTTCGAAAGCCCCTACCAGGAGAACACTTAGCCTCAGTTAGGCGCAAGAGAGCTGCTCATTCCCTTGTGAATACCGATGCTGAAATAATCGTATTAAGCATCCATTGCTACGTCAATCTACGAAGCAGTTGTTTAGGGGTAGGGAAAGAAGACCTAATGCACCGGGGACTGAAGCGGTGGTTGGAACAGAGGCAGATAGTAATCGGTATTCGGACAGATAACGAAGAGTTAGGCGGGACCACTAGAGATGCTCCTATACTATACTAAAGGCTCTCGGAAAAGCAAGAAAGATAAGGGAAGGGGTCAAAACACTTCTGGATTATAATCTATCCAGAGGAGGACTTGGGATAAGAAGAACCAGAGAAGCTAAGACTGTGTACTTTGATCCCAGGTTATTCAATATCTGTATGAGGTTTAAACATGAATAGCGTTTTTTAGATGAAATCAGGGTGGACCTTAGGGCTGCTGTCTCTCATGCCACTGTCGTCGTAACCGGAGAATCGTCATTACCAGCCTTGTCTCTTGTTGAATCAGTTTGCTCTTTCGACTCTTCTTTCTCTACTTCAGTTCTAAGGAAGTTGAATTGGCTTTGGTTAAGCTCTTCCTATAAGATAAGGAAGAATCAGCAGAGAAGGGCCTTCGCTTCGAACTCTCCTGTTTAGGAATAAAGCTGCCATTGAACTAGTTAGCATTGAAACTAAAGAGTGGGTGAGATTCCGATTGCTACTGCTAGGCTCTTAGGAAAGAAGGCTTTCTTGGATGCCCAGAGGGAGCTGCTAGAGAATCCGGTGCTATTGGTAGTAAGGATATGGCTTAAGGAAGCTCCTGAGCCGAGGTTGGAATCGATTTATCTTAGACGGAATTCGTGGCATATGCTCTTAGCAGCTCTTCCCCCTCTCGAGTGCCCCGGTCGAGGTATCTCTCATTCTGTCCCTGAATGCATTCCGTTAGCTCTTCTTAAAGTACTGAGATAGCGTTCGTGCTCCGCATCCGGGGAGCACTCTCTCTCGCTTTCAGTGGGTTATCTAAATGACTTAAGTCAGAAGTGAAACTGAAAGTCTAGACAGAAAAGATATCTTTAACCGGAATATCCGATGCTAGTGAAAGCAAGTGATCTAGTGACTGTCCAAAGGAAGGATAAATACTGAATCTATCCCCGTCAAATCAAAGCAAGGAGTTCTTTTCGCAGCAATTGAATCCGTAACCTTTGCTCCGGCTATTGAATCAGGAGCTGTTAGCCTTAGGGGCGAGGGGCTTGTTACAGTGAATCCGAAAGTAGGCATATCCGCTGTTCTGTTTGCAAGGAACTGACATCTAATAGTAGACGAATAGGAATCGAATGCGTTCTTTGGCTCTTTGTGGGTTGTGACAGTTACTCAAGATATCCTCGAAAAGCAAAGAATGCTAAAGACTAGTCGGATTGAGACTGTGCCAATGGTTCGAAAGAGACTTCCTTATATACATTGTGGCACTTGAGGAATAGAATCCGCTGCTTGAGTGAATGAAGTATGAGCCGTTAATGAATTTCCTGAAGCAAGGGATAAAGGGGAGGAGTTTCATACTGAAATCGATTCACCCGAAAAGGAAGCCTTGCATCCATTCCGCGAGGAGCGAATAGATGATTATTGCGGTTTAAAGCACACTCTAATATCATAGTTAAGGACCGAACTCATCGGATCAGAAAGAGATGGCCAGTCCCTTCCTAATGCGAAAGAGCTTTATTCCGGTACTTCACACCCAAAGCAAAGCTGCACGGAATAGGGGCCTTACTTGTCCCGGTCCGGAAAGAGGGTAAGGTATTGGTCTTGGTTCCTCCTACATATCTTTATACAAGGCATCCTAAGAACAAACCTTTACAAACCTCTTAGAGATGAGAGGCCTGTTGGAATTCATCATGCCCATGAGATATTTAGTCATCCCACCTAAAAGCACTCTTTCCAGATCAGTATGACAAGGGCAGCACCTATTGGAAAACCTTGATCCAGAACCATAATTGGGTTATCCTAATCACCACCTCCCTTCCTTCTCGCGGGGGGGATGTGCTACATCTTGGATGTAGGAGTGACGACCCGTGGTCCAATCTAGTAAAGAGATTGGGTGCCAGTGGTCTGTCTGAGGACGGGTTCAACAAGCTCTTTCTTTGAAAAGAAAAGATGCTTCAGGAGTCCTAAAGGATTGAAAAGAAGAGTGAGCGACGAGTGGTTCAATCCGGAATGAGAGTGAGAGACCACTAGCGGAAAGAGTTTTCTAAAACACTAGGGTTTCTTGCATAAGATTTAGCGAGAAGTCCGAGTAAGAAAAGGAGTCTGAGCGTCGGTTCGCTGCCCTAACCGTGCGATTTCAGGGCATCTTTTCAAGTATTCATCTAAACGTGTCGGGTATCATCTCGATCCATTGGCAGCAGAAAAGAGTGATAGCTAGCTTCATTCTAGAGGTTCTAAACTATACTCTATAAGTCTTCCTTCCAAGTAAGGATTGAAGATCATATGCTTACACTATATCCCTCAATCTCCCAAAAAAGAGGGTCTTTCCTGGCGACCTTACCTACACTTGGTAATTGAGGAGTCAAATCATTCTTTTTCTCTGATGCCTTAATCCTTTTAGTGTATCGGCATTTCGGTTGTAGCAGTTGTAGCTCTTCCTCTTCTCTTGTAGCTTGAGTGCTTGTTGTTTAACGTCTTTCGATTCAAAAGCAATCCTGGGCTAAACCAGCGTCTGTACCTCCTGACTGTCCGCTGCATTCGAAATGAAATGGTAAGAATAGCAGTTCCGTTTTCGTCCCTGCGGGATTGGCCTTTCCTTATTACTTATTAGAAAGTAGTTAGGAAGCCAAGTACGTTATCGGGGCATCTAAGACAATCAAAACAACCGCCCTAATGGGCCATGGGCAGCTATAAAAGGCCAATCAACCCGAAAGGGAGGTCGAGAAGGAGGGAACTCCAAGCCATCAACATTTGGGAAAACGTACCTTGATGCAAACCTATTCGAATTCGAAACAAACCTATTCACCCTATACCCCCTTCATCACCCTTGGTTATTGTTATTTCTTTGCTTCTATTTATTTATTCTATAAGTAAGAAAAGGCGCTCATTAGTGGTTTGAATGACAGTGCATGCATCACTTCAATCGGATAATGCCTCTATCTTTTATACCCCAACAGCTTCAACCTATCTTACTATGCTTTGCTGCTGTTAGGTTGCCGTTGTTCTTTTGAAGGTAAGAATAGATATAGATATAGATTAAGACAGGTTAGAATAGAATGGATTGGATTGGAGCAGTAGGATGTTAGGCATCTGGGTGTGCTATCTGAGAGAGGGCTAGCTTTGATCTTCCTATCCCATGTGGGAGAGAGATCCGGCTTCTTTCTAGCTTATGTTCGTTCTAGTTCCTAGGTCAGAATACCATTAGCATGAGGGTGGTGGTAGATCAGGGCTTGTTGAATGGATCCCTGATTCTGATACCTAGGAGAGAACAAGAGCTTCAACTGATTCTCCGATGCTTAGGAGCTCTTAGTTCTTCTTGCCAGAGGGATAGAGCGAAGATAGCTAGCCTTAGTCTTTCCCCTATCTATAAGACAATCTTCTGTCTTGTCTTCCTCCTGTTAACACAATCCTCCTACTGGTAGGTTTCTATCAATATGGAATGCCTTAGAACGAATTAGATGGAGCTAGGCGAATGAAGGCTGGTCGTAGATCTACTTCTTTCTAGATGTAGCTTCCCTTCCTTACTGTGCTGTTAGTTCTTGACAGAGGGTGAGAGGAAGACGACTAGGGGATCCCGAGCTTCCTTAAGAATTTCTTCTAAAGGGGAACTTTTCTTTACTAGCTGAGGGTGGTCGTAGATCAGTAGAGCCCGAAGTCTAAGTCCTATCCTTACTATCGTAACTCAGTCCTATCACTGCTCTAAGAGAGATGCCTTACTTTCCTAAAGGCAGGTTTTTCTTACTTAGAGAGGTGTCCCTTTGAATCTTCTTTTAGTTCTATGAGGACGATTATCCTAGTAATGGTAATATCATTCTATCGTCTTGTTGTTCCTGTAAGCAAAGGAAGAATTCTGACTCCTATCCTGCCTC